GAACTTGGTGGTGAAACTCTACCGCGGCAACAATACTGCAGGGGGGGCCCTGCGGAAAAATAGCTCGACGCCAGGATAGAAAGAAAAAAAAAGTGGAATGCCCTTCATTCTCGTAGGGTTCATCTCTATCCGGAACTCCATATAGCATATCCTTTCACTCTTTTCTCGGTGGGGAAAAAAAATACCGATGAATGAGGGGGAATCTTGGGATTACGAGTCTTTACCAACCTCCAGAATAGATAGATGGGGGGAAAAAGAAGTTGTTTCCAGTCCAGTCTATTTCATAGAAGTGAAGTGAATCATAGAAGTGAAGTGAATCCTGGAACGGATACGGATCCAGTGGGGTCGGGGCCTGTAGCTCAGGGGATTAGAGCACGTGGCTACGAACCACGGTGTCGGGGGTTCGAATCCCTCCTCGCCCGCAATCAATCATCCCCAGATGAAATCTCTCTTCTATCTTCGGATCTTGTATTTTGTCTCGGGAGGAGATAAGGGCATTTTCTTCATCTATTGCTCGGTCAGTAATTTATTATTCTAAAAATTGGAATGGAAACTCCAAGTATCTGGTTAGATAACCCTAACCAGATACTTGGCTTATGAATGGGATTTCGAGTCCCATCCCTATTTTGAGTCCCATTCGAAGGAAAGGATTTGGAGTCCTTTGGAAACGAGGAAAGGAAAGGGTGGGATTTTGAGTCCCATCCCCTATGTGTTTGATGAGACGCCAAACAACCAACTACTACTACTTCTGGTTCATCTCATTTACATCTCTTTGAGAGGAATCACGTTCATATCTCAGTCGTTCTTTTTGCTTCTGTTTCTCTCTCTTCTGTATCTGTAAGACGATTCCTTGAGTTTCGGGTCTCGCTCCAATCGGATGTTAGGATTTGCTGTCCCAGCCTTGGTTCGGAAAGAGAGAGGGAAAAGGTGGGACTTACTGCCTCACATATCTCTGCAATAGGACCCACTCGTCTCTCGAGTCGAAGAGACCGGTGCTACCTCACTCGGGAAGACAAGCATGGAGATCGACCGAGTGAAAATTTTGAGTTCCATTGGTGAGGAGCGAGAAGTCGAGATACTTCTTCCAGAAATGCGAGACCTCTGGACGCCTCGCGTAGGATTCGAACCTCCGTACCACGCGGTACTACATTTTGAGTCTAGTACGCCTACCCCTCTTTCGAGGCAGGGAGACGCGGTGGAGTTACGTCCACCAATCCAATTATACGGGTAGATCTATATACCTGTCAACTGCTGAACCGAATTTTCATCTCTTTTTTACCAAATTTACTAACTGGAAGACTCCACTCAGGTCAGGTTTAGACGAGGTCCCTGGACCTTTTTCATTACTCATTGCCTCTTCACGGAGTGGTAGGATTCCACCTCATACCGACGATGGCCGAGGGTTCGAATCTATTCTCGCCCGCAATCAATCATCCCTAAACTAAAGGGGTGGTTGATTCCCTCTTCCTACAGAGACTTCTCTTTCACGACCTGACAAGCCCACGCCTGTCTCGCAAGCAAATCTTTTTTTCGGTATCAATCAAATAATACCATATGAAGATACAGGAAAGAGAGGCATTATCCTTCCGCCTAAAAACTTGGATGTAGCAGCATGGGTTGTCACTGCCCAACCCCAGCTGTGCATCGCGTGGAAATACTTATATCTCCTCCGGAATAGGCGAGTGATCATTTTCCTAGCAAGTGATTCCGGGTGCGAAAAGACAAATACAAGCTAGATAGGAGAATGTCAGGATCAATTACCGAAGAAGATATAACTATTTCGTAAGTTGTAGAGACAGACTAGTTGGGACAGCAGAAGCAGAACCGGCTTTTAATAAAAATCGTTCGAAAAAAAAAGTTCGCGTCACAATTTGAAGTGAGTCTAAAAGAAAGTATTCCGTGTGATCCCGATAATGGGATCTATTAATATACCCGATAGGATTGATGCTAGTGCACGAATGATCATAGCTATTTCAATAGAACTTTTTGAAATTGATGGAGAAACTAATGAATTTTGTATATAAGTTGTGGATGCATCGCTCCTCCCATTCTTCCCAGTGAACATTAATTTAATTATTTTGAGGTAATAGTAGATAGAGATGACACTTGTGACGAGCGCTACCAGAACTGATGGGTACGAACCAGCTTTCCATCCATGCCGAAAGAGATAGAGTTTACCAAAAAAACCGGATGGTGGAGGGATACCCCCTAGGGATGGTGAACGTAAAACCAGAGAGAATGTTAGAACAGGATCCTTCATGTATAATCCCGCGTAATCCCTAATGTTATCAGTTCCGGTTCGTAAACCAAATGAGGTGATACGAGCAAAAGTTCCCAGATTCATGAGTATATAAATAAACGTATAAGTTATCATACTCGCATAACCGTTCCCCGGGTCTGCAGCAAGTACTCCAATCATAATATATCCAATTTGGCTTATAGAGGGATAAGCTAGCATACGTTTCATGCTTATTTGAGTAACGGCAACTAGATTTCCTAATATCATGCTAGAAGTAGCCAATAATCCTACCACGATATGCCACTCATTAGATAAATGTGGAAAAATTAGGCCGAAGAGTCGCGTAAATAAAACTGGAGCTGCTACTTTAGAGGTAACAGAGAAAAAAGCAACGACTGGTGTAGGAGAGTCAGAGTCGAGAAGAAGATTTTCGATCTTTCCGCTCATTCAGAACCGTGCATGAAATTCTTACTTCACACGGCTCTTGGTTCATGAGAGATTCACGACTGATATTGCTCCCAGAACCTTCCTCGTGTATGTTTCAAACCCATTACTCCTCGAATAATTCATAATCATTCAACCATAATCATTCAATATGGGGACTAATTGTTAACTTCTCGAAGAATCCCTCGTCATTTGCTTAGATTACCCACCAGCAGTTCCGTCTCAAATTTTTTCTTGCTTGTTTGTCCTTCTTCATTTTTCACCGGAATCCTTTCAACAACTGGAACAACTTGTTGAGTTGGTAGGCACACACGCCCGGCGGGAGAGGCAAATTGTGACTTTTTTCGTTCCTATTCCGTTCTTATTCGACGCGGTTTTGCCAGCTGTGTTATAATAAAACTGGTAAGTAGCCAAAATCCCATTGGTTGGCATCCATGGCTGAACGGTCAAAGCACCCAACTCATAATTGGCGAATTCACAGGTTCAACTCCTGTTGGATGCAAATGGAAAGGAGGGATAGGGAAAGATGAGATAAAAAGCGGGTAACTAACGAAGCTATCTACGAAACAGGTAGATTCGAAGCTGACAGAAGCGAAGGCCAGTCTAGTAGACTATACAGGAGTTGCGGAAGAAACAGAGAGAATTGTAGGAAAACGGACAAAGTGAGAAGGATACTACGGAAAAATCAAGAAACCAATTAATTACCGAAAAGTCTATTCGTTTGTTGCAGCAAAACCAATATACTTCTCACGTAGACTCGAGATTGACTAAAACTGAAATGAAAAATTGGATTGAAGGGTTTTTTGCTGTTAAAGTGGAGGGCATCAATAGTAGCCGGGTGGCAAGTAAAAGAAAAAGAAGAAGTAAATTGAGTTTGAATTCTACGAGTATAAAAAAAATGATTGCCAGACTTCGAGCAAATTACTTCATTCCACTATTTATAAACTAATACTTGAAAAAGATATTAATTTTCTATTAAATAAAAGATTACAAATAAACAAACGTAAAGGGGAAGAATAAGTATGGCCATGTGACTTTATGGAGCGTATACTCCAGGCACCCGGAACCGGGCCATTCTGCAATTTGGGGAAACAACGGAATCTAAGCCGCACAAGCAGTTAACTTACCACGAAATGTCTAGAAATGGCCGCAACAATGCGGGAATCATCACCAGTAGACATAGGGGGGGCGGGCACAAGCGTTTACATCGTAAAGTTGATTTTCGGCGAGACAAGTTGGGTATTGCTGGAAGAGTAGCCAGTATCGAATACGATCCCAATAGAAACGCTTCTATTTGTTTAATCAACTACACAGATGGTGCTAAGAGATACATTTTGCACCCACGGGGAGTAGGGGTTGGGGATGTCGTAATGTCTAGTTCTGATGCATCCATTTCAGTCGGAAATGCCCTACCTCTGAGTGCGGGTTGAATACTTGATTCGCGTATTCCGAAACTAATCGGTCGGGTTGTAGGCTGGGCCCGTAAACCTGGCACTACTTCGAACTTATGGAATAATACGGAGTAAACCTAGTTGGGGTAACCCAATAGGGACAGTAGCGCGTGCTAAAATCTGGAGCAGTTGAGAGATACATCAATTTGCAAAGGTAAGATAATATGGAAACGGATAAATAATCTCAAAAATAGAACGACGAACACGAACAGGGGGCGTCTTCTGCACGTGTTGAAGATGTGGAAAATACGAATTCAAAAAACTCGATTTGGCGGTCAGAGGCAACATCGAAGCCACAGAATGACACACGAAATAGATGCGTGGGGATTAAATTTTGTAAATGCCAAGAAGAAAAGGTTTCCTAAGTTATCCCGGACATTGACTAATGCCAACGCGAATCATCGAAGTCACCAATTCTGCTGCTAAATTCTCAAGAGATGCTGGATTCTCGAGGGAAAGCCAGGTGCAGGCAAAAAAGCCGAGGATACCGTAAAGAGAGATGGTCCAAAAATTAGTCGCTTACGTTTGGCAGGCATCAGTTTGATACTTCCAAAACCCAGCAGCGGTGCCTAATCCCAACTTTCGTATCCGGAAAGCTGTATGCTTCGAGAGAAGCTTGTACAGTTTGGGGAGGGGTCTTCCCCAGTCATTTCCTTGCCTTTAAGCAAGGGTAAGAGGAGGGGGGGGTCTACCTCGACCAAAATGCCTCTAGGTACCATTATACATAATATAGAATTGAAATCTGGGAGAGGTGGATAATCAGTTAGAGCTGCTGGCGCGGCAGCAAAAGTAATTGCGAAAGAAGGTCAATTGGCTACACTGAGACTACCTTCCAACGAAATTCGTTTAATATCTCAAAATTGCCTAGCAAGTGTAGGACGGGTCGGAAACATCGATATCGGCAATGAAGGCTTGGGAAAAGCTGGGTCTAAACGCTGGTTAGGGAGACGGCCCAAAGTGAGAGGTTCAGCCACGAATCCTGTGGATCACCCCCACGGAGGGGGGGAAGGCAGGACGTCGGTTGGTAGGAAGAAGCCGTCAACCCCTTGGGGGCATGCCGCGCTTGGAAAGAGAAGTCGTAAGGGAGGAAAATACGGCAACCCTCTCATACTTCGTCGACGCAAGGGTTATTGATAAATGGAAATATTAAGCGGGGGGCTAATCGGCTACGGCACGTTCATCAAAAAAAGGTCCTTTTGTAGCTAATCATTTAATACGAGAAATTGAAAACCTTAATATACGAAGAGAAAGAAAATTAGTTGTAACTTGGTCTCGCGCTTCTGCAGTCGTACCTATCACGATCGGTCACACCATTGCCGTTCATAATGGGCGGGAGCACCTACCTATTTACGTAACCGACCGCATGGTCGGTCACAAACTGGGGGAATTTGTACCCACTCGGAATTTTAGGGGACATGCAAAAAGTGATAAAGGATCCCGTCGATAATTAGGAAACTATACTTCATGAAAAACAAAGAGAAATCAGAAATTGGGGCGCGAGCTCTGGGAAAAAATATCCGGGCGTCAGCTATGAAAATACGACGGATTACCGATCGAATCCGGGGTTGCTCATACGGAGAAGCACTTGTATTACCCGAATCTATGCCTTATAAAACGTGTTATCTCATATCGCAATTGATTCTTTCTGCAGCGGCAAACGCCAACACCAACTTCGGATTGAATAAATCCGATTTGTTTATCAGTGAGGCCTGAGTCGAGAATTCCGCGTATTTAAGGAGGTTCCGTCCTCGAGCTCAGGGACGAGGTTACCCGATAAGGAAACCCACTTGTAAAGTAACCATTAAGTCAAACTCAAATTTTGTTGGGAAGGGAGAAAGATGACTCCATAAAAAATGCTCATTAATTGGAACATGCTGAAAGGTTAGGGAAAACTGTGAAAAAAATAAACTAGGTAAGAAATAATTTAACATTGAGTTGAGGAGAAATAGATACGGGACGAAAGATTCATCCACTCGGTTTTCGACTCGGTGTAAGTCAGAAGCATTATTCCCACCGGTTCGCGCAAACAAAAGATTACTCAAAGTTTCTCGAAGAGGATAGACAAATACGCGCCTCCGTCGAAAAGTATGTTGCAAAACACGTGAAGGACGCCACAAACTACGGCGGAGTCGGGCATATCGAAATCCAACGAAAAACGGATCTCATTCGGGTTGATATACATACGGGATTTCCTGATTCACTCATTGAAGAACAAAGTTTGGGGATTACTCAAATGAAGAGCAGTATCGAAAACATCTTAGGGGTCGAAAGTCGGAAGCTCAGAGTGATACTAAGTAGTATCGCCCAACCTTATGGGGAACCAAAAATCTTGGCGGAGCATGTTGCCTCACAACTAAAAAATAGAGTTCCCTTTCGACGAACTATGAAAAAAGCTATTGAATTGGTTGGAAGAACTAGTGATAGGGGTATTAAGATACAAATAGCCGGACGCCTCAATGGTAGTGAGATGGCTCGAGTTGAGTGGGCTAGGGAAGGTAGGGTCCCCCTACAAACCATTAAAGCCCGTGTAGGCTATTTCTACCACCCGGCTCAGACGATTCATGGGGTTTTAGGCATAAAGACCTGGATATTTCGGGGTACTGGGTGATCCAAGCCTACCCAGTGAAATAAAAACTACCCAATGAATTTTGACACAACCTAGGGTAGCTTCATCCTATTCCAGTTTTAATATTTTTCATTTCAAACTCCAAAAGATCTTAGCTACGCTTAGTGTGCGACTCGTCCAAACAACATCTCTTCATCCATAAATAGGAAAACCTAATTGATTGAGTAATGAGCCCTCTGCTTTCGAGCACTCCGAGCACTAAATAAGTGAATGCCGGAGGCGGGGTGGGGTTATCTCGTCACGAATGAAATTTCTATCCATGGAAAGTTTTTTCATGGGGAAGCTGAAAACATTACCGATTTACGACTATTTCGAAAAGTAAAAATCGGAATAATTGATTTTTATCTCGAAATCGTGTGGTTAACCGCTTAACTCCCAAGAAGCTGCGTGACGTAGCGCAATTGCCAAATTGTCAATATCTGAAATAGAGCTACGAGTCAATTAATGCTAGGAGCGTTGACTCAATGAAATTGAGATAGAGTGAGAAGCTCCGTTGCTGGGGGAGAACCAAAACGTCTGCTCCAAGAGACTGAAAGAACGAGGGGACTTCCGAATTTCCCTGATTCAATTAATAAATATCGAGATTCGGCGGACGGGACGGCGAGAGAAGCCCACATCTCGAAAGGGAAAAAAGTTACAAGATCGAGCATATTCTCGCCCGTGAATTTAGCACCAAGTAATCTCTAAACCGCTATTTATAAATAAAATGAAAATCGGAGTAAGGAAAAAAAGGAGAAAACGACATGGAAATAGTTAGCGAGTTTGCGAAGTATGAAAAGCGGCATCGAATTCATGAGGAGCCGGTTGAGGGGCGACTTTCATGTCCGGTTCTGTATCAGAGATTGATAAATTCTGTCGACATCGACTGTAACCCCAGACGAACTAAATATCGTAAACAACATAGAGGAAGATTGAGAGGAATGTCTAGTCGTGGCAACGCCATCTCCTTCGGAAAATTTGCCCTCCAGGCCCTCGAACCTGCTTGGATTACGGCTAGACAGATAGAGGCGGGAAGAAGATCAATAACGCGCTGTGCGCGTCGAGGTGGGAAGCTGTGGATACGCATCTTTCCCGACAAACCCATCACCATGAGACCTGCAGAAACACGTATGGGGTCGGGAAAGGGATCTCCGGAATACTGGGTATCTGCAATTAAACCAGGCCGAATAACTCATGAACCGAGTGGGGTATCGGAAGATGTAGCCAAAGCTGCTATGTCGATGGCTGCCCACAAAATGCCCGTGCTTACTCGAGTAATAACTACTGCAGAATTTTGACACTTGCTAGAAACAAGTATTTAAGTTCTTATATATATATATAAGAACTTAAATAATAAGTAAACAAACGACTTAAACTTAAAATAGTGACGACGGTAACGTCATGTCTGAGGCTGAGGCGTCACCTCGATAGTCGCTAAAATACACTTCACCTATCTCGTTGGGTTAGGTTAGTCGCGATGATAGTAACTCACCTATTACCCAAAAATTTTGGGTAGAATATATCTTTACCCCACCCGAATATACTACGGAAAAACCTATTACTTCTCTCGATTACCAAATGATTCAGACTCAAAGTTATTTGGATGTGGCAGACAACAGCGGAGCCCGCAAATCAATGTGTATTCGAGTGTTGGGAACCGGCAACCGCAAATACGCAGGTACGGGTGACGTCATAACGGCTGCAGTCAAAGAAGCGGTACCCAACATGTCTATAAAGAGATCAGAAGTGGTTAGGGCGGTGGCAGCTTGTACTCGTAAAGGGATAAAACGATGTAATGGAATGATTATTGGATTCGACGGCAATGCGGCCGTCGTTGTCAACCAGGAAGGAAATCCTAGGGGGACTAGGATATTCGGTCCAGTAGCTAGAGAGTTGAGGGATTATAATTTTGCCAGAATAGTCTCGTTAGCCCCCGAGGTGTTGCAGAAGTCAATGAGTGATACGATTTAGCGTCGTCGGTTTGACAAATTTCCAAGCCGAATTTTTTCGCCTTTTACAAAGAAAAATTCGGCTTGGAAATTTGTCAACTGCATCTAAATATCCCGAATACACAAAATCAAATTGGAGGAGACGAAGTGGAAAAAGAGGTTAGGAATCATTCTGGTACTGATAATTACAAAAACTACTGATTGATATTTCACGAATAACGACGCCATCTCCACTGCACCTACTGCCACAAGAAATGCCAATACAAGAAGAAAAGCTACGATCAGGATACCTGCCACTAAAATGACTGAACGCATCGTACAAATTTCAGAAGGAGAAGGTTTCATAAAAGGTGCTGTAAAGCATAGGGGTAATGGGAAAGAGTTTTCGGATGTGAGCTTGAAGTATCTTGGCAAGAAAAAAGACCCCTACATTGCAGTTGCTAAACGCATTAGTAAGCCTGGCTTGAGGGTTTATTCCGATCATCGGGAAATTCCCAAAATATTGGGCGGTATGGGAATTGCAACTTTACCGACATCTCGTGGACTTATTACAGATCGGGAAGCTCGACACAAAAAAATTGGGGGGGAAATTTCATGTCACATTTGGTAATTCGGAAACTTCTTTCGAAAATAAATTTAGTTGTTTCCAAAACGATTATGTCTCCAAATAGCTACTAGCAATATCAGCTGAGTTAGCAATCTCTTAAAGAAATCTATGAATTGCGGGAGGTTTATTTAGTCCGAATGATGAAGAAGCAGAATCTTATTGACATGGAGGGTACAGTTACGGAATCGCTTCCCAATGCCATGTCTTGAGCGTGTTTGGATAATGGATGCCAAGTCTTGACTCACATATCGGGAAAGATCTGACGGAATTACATCAGAATATTACCAGGAGATAGGGTAAGAGCCGAATTAAGTCCCTATGATCTTACCAAGGGGTGTACCACTTACCGACTTCGAAGTAGGCAGACAAATAGCAGTCAGTAGATTTTGTTGTTGGTGCCGCCACCTAGTAATTACCTGCCTGTTCAAACTTTTTCTTTCAATTTGATGGAAAAATAGGAGAACGCGCCTAAAATCTATCAGTAAATTTATTCAACTAATTCAAGGCTGTAACTACGAAAATTCGTGCCTCCATTCGCAAAATATGTGAGAAGTGTCGATTGATTCGTAGACGTGGACGAATCATGGTAATTCGTTGCAATCCGAAGCATAAGCAGAGGCAGGGCTAGTCGAATCGAAATATTTATACGTAGAACCAAGTAACAATTAATAACAAATAACAGCCTTCAAATATGAATAGTCAATCAGCCGTGTCAGGTAATTCGAAAAAAATGCGTTCACGCAAGGTAAAGCGAGGAGTCCAAAAGGGGGTTATTCATATCCAAGCAAGTTTTAATAATACCATTATTACTGTCACGGACGTTCGGGGATAAGTAGCTCCCTGGTGTTCCGCTGGTGCCTGCGGATTCAAGGGTACACGCAAAAGTACACCATTTGCCGCCCAAGCTGCGGCGGAAAACGCTATCCGTGCCTCAATGGATCGGGGTATGAAGCAAGCGGAAATTACGATGAGTGGACCCGGTCCGGGAAGAGACACCGCTTTACGGGCTATTCGCCGAAGCGGGATAATCCTCAGTTTCGTACGTGACGTGACCCCCATGCCATATAATGGGTGCCGACCCCCCCGAAAAAGACGTGTCTAACTAGTAGTTATATAAAAACTAAAGGGGGATTTCTCTATGCTCACGTATGAAACACCGATCTCTACCCAAGCAATTCAATGGAAATGCGTCGAGTCCAAGACAGAAAGTAGGCGTCTTCATTATGGCCGTTTCGTCGTATCTCCCTTCAAGAGGGGTCAAGTTAGTACTGTGGGAATTGCCACGCGTAGAGCTTCATTAGAAGAGGTTCAAGGGACGAGCATAACATGTGCAAGGTTTCACGGAGTTTTGCACGAGTATTCTACAATAACGGGTATTTAAGAGACAATACGTGATGTTTCAGTTAATCTAAAGGAAATTGCACCTAAGAGCGACTCTAATGATGTTAAAAAAGCAGTTTCGTCTGTAACTGGTCCCAAAGAAGTAACTGCGGGTGATACATCACTGCCACCCTCTGTCAAAGCGATTGATGATTCGCAGTATATAGTTACTATTACCCAACCAATATCTGTAAATATTGAATTAAAAATTGAAAAAGATTGCGGATACCGCATAGAAAATTCAGGTGAATGTGGGGGTGAAGAATTTCCCGTCGATGCCGTATCTATGCCTGTTCGAAACGTAAATTATAGCGTACATCTATTCGGAAGTGGTAGAGCGACGCGAGAAACATCATTCATTGAAATATGGACTAATGGTAGCCCGACCCCGGACGAGGCAATTAGCGAGGCTTCTGAAAAACTAATAGACCTATCAACTCCTCTTTCGCACGTGAAGCGAGGAGACGTCCCTTATATCTATCCCGGAGGTGGTGAAAGTTCTTCAGCTTCGGCGGGATCATCTTCACAAATTTATGATGTGAATGAACTAGAGGGGAAGCTTCTCAAAGAAACGTTTATTGACCAACTAGAACTACCCGCCAGAGCCTCTAATTGTCTCAAAAAGGCCAAAATACACACAATTGCCGATTTGCTTAATTATAGCCGAGAAGACTCATCGAAAATAAAAAGTTTTGGACAAAAATCTGTGGATCAGGTGTCAAAAGCTTTGTGGGAACATTTCGCCATGGAACTACCCAAAAATGAGTTGCATATTAGTTAGTAGGAACAAGCGACAAAAACCAAATTATTCTACCTCTTTCTTCAGGTGATCTTGTCTCTTGTATATTGCAATTTTATTTACAAGAGTTTTGGTGGGAGGGAAATGAGTCAACCAAAACTCGTAAAGGAAAATTTGATTTTAAACTACTTCGGCATAAACAGATAGAAACCTATTATCTGGAGAATTTATACAAGGGATTTAATATTTTTGATTCAGAAATCACTAAGTCTAGGGAAGTTTTGTCCCGGCCCGGGGGCTGGCGATTGCTCCCTAGACTAAATCTAAATATATCTCAGGTTACATAGGGGGTGGTAAAAAACTAAAACAGTCCCGAAGTTGAAGATCCATCTGTGGGTAAAGTTGCTCCAATACCTGACCGAATAGCGACCACGGTGCCAATTGCAAAGACTGTTGTGGCTACTGGGCGCCGAAACGGATTCTGAAATTTATTGACATTTTCGGGAAAAGGAACGGTCAACAAACCTGCGGGTACTGATGCCATTGAAAGAACACCTAATAGTTTATTGGGCACTGTGCGAAGTATTTGGAATACGGGGAAAAAGTACCACTCGGGTAATATCTCCAAAGGAGTTGCAAACGGATTTGCTGGTTCACCAATCATTGATGGTTCTAAAACAGCCAAACCCACGGTACATGCGATGGTTCCTAAGATTACTACAGGAAATATATATGAGAGATCGTTGGGCCAAGCGGGTTCTCCGTAGTAATTATGTCCCATACCTTTAGCTAATTTTGCTCTCGAAACAGGATCGTTCAGGTCAGGTTTTTTTGTTATTGGGGTGGACTTCTCATTCCCCCATAAGAATCGGACGTGAGGATTTCCCCTCATGCGGCTCGAGCAAGTGTAGAATTATATTACCCCGCAACAGTTAGGTTGGTGAATGGGGAAGGGACGAGCGCGGGAAGAAGTTATTCTGCGACATGGCTTCTCATCCGAATCAGCTCAACGACGGAATAAAGCTTCGCGGATTATCTCGTATCCCATACGCACGTGTCGTGTCATTGCGAGTTTATACAAGATACTTGCGAACTACGATTCGTATAGGATCTTAACTTGTTACAACTTCGGCTACATATAGATATACCTTTAGATCGTCTTTTTACCCCAACGGCTACTCTTGCAAACATTTAGCATTTGATGCGAAGGAGATGTATGCATCGTCTCAAAAACCGTATGTTTAAAAGCTTCACACAATCCCAATTGGATATATAGGGTTTCACGAGGCCTTTCAAAATTTTCGATCGTGGGAAAAATTCTCCAAAAAACTTTCTCAGTTCGAAAGAGATGTTATCATATCCAGGTTTCGAATCTTAGTCCCAAAGAAAGGTTGGAAAGGAGACACACCTTTGGTTGCAGCAGTATCCAACTCGACGTCTGCATAGCCTACACGTATCGACGCAAGTCACACACTCCCATAATCCGAAATTGTTTCCCTCTGGTGCTTCAATTGTTTTGTCCCAGTAGTACGAGACACTAACTAAATCCGCTAAATAACTTACAGTTTGATTCAGTAGTAAGTATTGGCGGCAACAGAACAACAACCCTTTAAGGAACTGAGATTTGAGATCATTTACCGATATGGCGACGGAGATTTATCACCCCCGACTCTTGGATAAATCGTGAAGGACCCGGAATGCCTTGTTTACGGATCATTGGGAAATGCATTGGCGTAGAAACGGCGGTAAGAGGCGGCAAGACGAAAGTGTGTAAGCTGTAAAAACGAGTTAATGTTGATTGGCCGACACTAGCACTTCCCCGTAATGACTCTACTAGTGAAGATCCTACCAGGGGAATAGCTTCGGGTACACCGGTTACGATTTTAACAGCCCAGTAACCGATTTGATCCCAGGGTGGAGAATATCCAGTTACACCGAGAGAGACAGTTAATACAGCTGGAATAACCCCAGTAACCCAAGTCAATTCGCGAGGCTTCTTGAACCCCCCTGTGAGATAAACACGAAATACATGCAAAATCATCATTGAAACCATCATACTTGCCGACCACCGATGAACAGACCGAATCAGCCAACCAAAATTAACTTCAGTCATTGTATATTGAACTGAGGAGGAAGCTTCTGTAACAGTCGGGCGATGGTAAGAGGTCATGGCAAAACCGGTGGCTACTTGAACCAAAAGGCGGGTCAGCGTAATTCCGCCCAAGCAATGAAATATGTTCACATGTGGAGGGACGTATTTACTGGTAATATCGTCAGCAATTGCCTGAATCTCTAGGCGCTCCTCAAACCAATCATAAACCTTAGCGAGGTAGGTAAGCTTTTTTTTTGACTCCCCCTTCGTAAACTGTACATGAGACTTTCTTCTCACACAGCTTAGGCAAAGATGTCTGAGCATCGCCCATTCCATTAGTAGTTACTCTAGTGAAGAAGTAGAAAAGACCGCAGACTCTCGACCCCACTTATCTATTAATGGAAGAAGAAGCGATCCAGCCCTGGAAAAGTCGGAAATACATTTCACCTCGATCTCATGTTAGCTTCTATTTTTGAATTGAAAACGAGTGGTACTAGCGTCTTGGGAAATCTTTTAATCTTATCGACGTATCTATCCCCCTCCCTTCCGAAAAAAAAAAGGAGGGGGGGGGGTAGATGGGTGAATAGAGGTTACCTCGTTCCGATCTGATTTTTTTTAGCATCGACGAAACCTTAGATTTCCACCATACTTCGAGAAATTTATTTTTAGGTAGGAAGACCTGACGGGCGACAACTCCTCCATCACCCCGAACCCCGCACGGCTCTTTATTCTCCACCTGAAAACTTCGGTAAATAACCACAATTACAGCGTACTTCACTGGTGTGGCAAATTTTCGACACAGTGCCGAGTCAGCAAGATCCGGTAACAACTTTGTCACGAAATTTAAGTGGTAAATTGATGCGAATTAATCATAGTTTGAGCTTTATAACTAAGTATCAAATTCTTGCGTTTCGGGTACTAGTAACTCGACTGCTACCTGGCGAGCTAATGTAATAGAATCTGCTTAAGTAAGAAATTGGTTATTTGCTGAACCAGATTAGTTGCGACGAATCACACACCCATATTATTGTTACTGCCTCGTAAAAACATTTGAAGAAAAGTTTGCGCGATTTAACTCCCTTTCTGATTTCTGGTGAAGTATCCATTTGCGAACCCCTAGCTGTTGCTATTGCATCGGCGGGGTTCAGGGCTGCTCTACCAACTAATTGGAATACCCTCCAATAAGACGGATGAGTTATAAATTTCCAAAGTAGTAACTAGGAATACTGCGAATAAAGCCATGGAGAATCCCATCAAGGGAGTAGTTCCCCAGCCGGGAGCAACCTTTCCATATTCTGAGTTAAGCGGCTTCAAAACCATTCCCAAGAAACTGATTCTGGGTTTACCTTTGGGGGTATCGCCAATAACTTTCGTAGCCGTAGAGCCTGCTCAATTGATTGAAATTTGATGACTTTGTATACTATTATAGCAAGTGAAGTGGGAACTAATATTTATTTTTTGGGTTACATGGCAATGGAAACCGCAACTTCGGTCGCTATCTCTATATCCCGTTCACTCGTTAGCCTCACCGGTTACGCTTTGTATACCGCCTTCGGCCAACCCGCCAAAGAGCTCAGAGACCCTTTTGAGGAACATGAGGATTAGTCGGACTAGTAGACCTTCCTTCGCAAAATTAAAAAGGAAGGTCTCTAACCAACTTAATTTTTGCTACATTCAATTCATGATTTTGCTGATGCAACGAAATCTCTTTTTTTGGCGAAATTGAAGAAGAAAAAGAAGTTGAAATCGAAGAAAGCTTTTCATTTACCCTTGCTGGGTACTTTGGGGGGCTCCCGGAAGAAAATGGCAAAAAATATTATACCCAAAGTTGCTACCAACAAAAATGTGTGAACCGGTGCTTCCGTAGATTCGGCCGTAATAGTGGTATTTCGGAGATATCTTTCGTACTAATTGGGCTGGGGGAAACTTCTAGTCCCTTCAAATTTTCTTTTTTTTGCTTGACTTCGATGTATTCGAAACTATTCAATTAAATTAATTTATGAAGTTTCGGCGAGACAATTATTTTCTACTTCATAACTCAGTCAATTTTTGTAACTAACCTGAGAGAGGGAGAGGTATTAATTTAGTAGCATAAGTAGGAAAAAATCTTTTGAACAGCTTGTCTTTTAGTACTTGGATCCCCCAACTTTTGAAACGCCCCGAATTCAACTTGGGCATCCAAATCGGGGTCGATACCAGCAGAAACGTCTCTGAACAAGGTTCTGGCACCGTGCCAAATGTGACCGAAGAAAAAAATGAGGGCAAATGTGGCGTGGCCGAAAGTGAACCAACCCCGTGGGCTACTTCTAAAAACACCATCTGATTTCAGAGTGGCACGGTCAAACTCGAAGATCTCACCTAATTGGGCGCGCCTGGCATATTTTTTCACCGTGGCTGGATCACTGAAACTAGCACCATCTAGTTCGCCGCCGAAGAATTCTACGGTTACACCGACTTGCTCGACGCTATATTTTGACTCTGCCCGTCTAAATGGTACATCAGCTCTCACGACGCCCCCGCCATCTACCAAGACTACGGGAAATGTTTCGAAAAAAGTTGGCATACGACGTACAAAAAGTTCGTGGCCTTCCCTATCTTTGAAGGCGGCATGACCTAACCAACCGACAGCTATTCCATCTCCGTTGTCCATTGCACCTGCTCTAAACAATCCGCCTTTGGCGGGGTTGTTACCGATGTAGTCGTAAAAGGCTAATTTTTCCGGAATCTTCGACCAAGCTTGGGATAGACTTAGATTTTCGGCTTCACCTGATCGTATTCGTTTCTCTATTTCTTGTTGGAAGTACCCCTGATCCCACTGATAACGAGTGGGGCCAAACAATTCAATTGGAGTGGCGGCAGAACCGTACCACATGGTTCCGGAAACCACGAAAGCGGCAAAAAATACGGCAGCAATACTGCTAGATGACACGGTTTCGACATTTCCCATACGTAAAGCTTTGTATAATCGTTGGGGAGGACGAACACTGAGATGAAACAAACCCGCTAGTATACCCAAAACCCCCGCTGCTATGTGGTGCGAGGCTATTCCGCCCGGTACAAATGGATCGAAACCCTCGGCCCCCCAAGCTGGATCTATGGGTTCTACTTTTCCGGTTAATCCGTAAGGATCTGATATCCAAATACCGGGGCCAGACAAACCTGTTACGTGAAATGCTCCAAACGCGAAACAAAGTACCCCTGAAAGAAATAGGTGGATTCCAAATATTTTTGGCAAATCCAAGGATGGTTTTCCCGTGCGATCGTCGCGAAATAGATCCAGGTCCCAATACACCCAGTGCCAGATAGCGGCTAAAAAAAGCAAACCGGATAGTATGATATGAGCCGCGGCTACTCCTTCGTAACTCCAGATACCCGCATCAGTTGCGGTATCTCCGGTGATGCTCCAGCCTCCCCACGATTTCGTTATTCCAATGCGAGTCATAAATGGAATGACGAACATACCCTGCCTCCACATGGGATCAAGTACGGGATCCGATGGATCGAAAACAGCTAGTTCATATGAAGCCATTGAACCCGCCCAGCCAGAGACCAAAGCTGTATGCATCAGATGCACGGAAATCAGACGACCGGGATCGTTTAATACGACGGTATGAACGCGATACCGAGGCAAACCCGTGAGAAACCCCTTTCTTGGATATTGGAGATGAGTGACCACTACGTAACTTTCTTGCAATACAGGCTTGCGTTACAAGTTATAAATAGACGAGATATAAGTTGTTGTGTGAAATACGCAAATCAATAATTTGGTTCGCGGTTAGAGGCAGTTCTCATCTCTCGCCTCACCTACTTGTTTGCGCGGAACACATAGTAATGTGAGATAAGCCAGTAACTTTCCTTTCAGGAACGGATGAAGGCATGGATATCTTAGCATTTACGTGCTTTATATAGCAATGTAGAGATTGGTCCCATCAGAGTCTGTTAATATCTGCAAAAAAGTACGATTTCCTTCACCCGCGCCGTCTCCATCAAGTGTGTTATAATATCACGTAAGCTCTTTCTCGACTTCTACGTCCCCAATTCGGAGATAATTACAATATCTTTCGATAGTTTTTATATGCCAATTGGTGTTCCAAAGGTACCCTTTCGTCTCCCTGGGGAAGAGGATGCAGCTCGGGTTGATGTATAGTGCGACTTGTCAGGTGCGTAGAGTCCGACGGAACCCGTTTCCATCATCTCCTATCCGATTGATTTGTCTCTATCTCGCTTGTAATTGACTAATCTATCAGTGGCAAAATGCGTGAGAAAAACCTGTCAATAGGTTTGGTAGTCGTTAGAATCCATGGCTAGTTGGAGTGAACAGATTGCTTAGGCTCCGGTTACTCAATCCCAAAAATCAATCGTAGTCGAAATGACTATGAAATGAAAACCAGAAAAGAAAATTAAATAGATTGTTTCGTGAATATATCACATAAATTGTGGAAATAGATGTAGGGAAGTAAAACTATTTGTTCCGTATATACAAATGGTGGTCGGAGCCCCAAAACCTCCGGGGTAGAAGATGAACCTAAAGACTCGTTACATCAAAAGGACTCAATCACGAACAGAAATACACTGGCGCAAGAGGAAAAGGTTGACACGCTGGAGTGAATTCACCGATCGCCAGTCACGAAGTGGTTCAGAATGTGGGAAAGCTGGGCCAGACAAACTTGAACCAGAAGCTCTAACGTGGGTAGGATCAAAAGAGGAAAAGAGATTTCTCTCTTACACTCATTTGGCGTAGAAGCTAGCAGAGCCGTATGTATCTAGCGACACCTATACGGTTCTAGGGGGGGGGGCGGCGGAGTGGGAGTCGCATAAACCTATCCCAATCAACCGACTTTATCGAGAGAGACTCCTTTTTCTGGGCCAACAGGTCGATGACGAAATTGCCAATCAACTTATTGGTATCATGATGTATCTAAATGGGGAAGATCAAGCCAAAGATATGTACTTGTATGTAAATCCACCCGGTGGGTCGGTATTAGCCGGAATATCTGCTTACGACGCGATGCAATTTGTCGTACCAGATGTACATACTATTTGCATGGGACTAGCTGCTTCAATGGGACCTCTCATTTTGGCTGGGGGAGAAATTACCAGACGTATAGCACTACCTCACGCTTGGCGCCAATGATTTGTGCGGATTAAAACTTTGCCCTCGCCTAGCTGGGGTAACAATAGCATGGCAATTACTGCTTGGCGATTCCTCCCATAAACATCCAATTATGAAATGATGAAACGCTGAGGGGGTGAAGTGAATCAAAATAAATTTTTTGACTCGTAGTAGATTCATTCTGGATCGGAATCAATATATCCTAGCGTCATAAATTGCATAAAATATTGAATCTACATAATTTCTTAAACTTCAATTTTTTATTTTATAGAAGTAAAACATCAAGTTTTTAAAGAGTTGAGCGATGTCAATTTCGTTGTCCATCGAGAGTATATATAGCAAACTCTGGGATTGCTGGCGCGCTACAGCGACTGAACCATCATAATACGTCTGAAAGGAAGGATGGTATGATCTCGTAATACTCTTGTTGCGAGAAGAGTAGGCTTTACAACAAAGTAAATCTTTCTTTCAAGACAAGGAGTTAATGTTTAACTACTGATTTGAACAGACTTTGCTGCCCCACCAGAAGTATAGCCGTATGCGAAATGATTTGCTTGTACGGTTGGGCTTAATTAGAGTAATCCAATTAGGGTAATGATTCATCAACCCGCTAGTTCGTACTACGATGGACAGGCTGGGGAATGCGTTATGGAGGCAGAAGAAGCATCAAAACTCCGCGATTGCATAACTAAGGTCTATGCCCAAAGAACCGGTAAACCTTTATGGGTAATTTCTGAAGACATGGAAAGAGACGTTTTTCCGCCAGCAGAAGAAGCCCAGGATTACGGCGTTGCGGACCCCGTAGCGTTGGAAAACGCGTCAGCTTAAAGATTCGACGGGTAGGAAGTAACTGAGACTTGCAGGAGAGAAGTTAATTCTTTTTATTCGGAAAGTTTCTTTTTTGTAGTTCCACGTTTAGTGGTTCAGCCAGATACTAATCCATCCATAAAAAAGAAGCAAATCTTCGAAGTTTCTTTTCGTGCCTCAAACAAGAGAATCCTGTGTAGATTGATTGTTGGATACCAACATATAGCAAGTTTTGCCAAATGGTTGATAATATTTCGAACCGAGTAAAATATCTGCGTCTTTCAACGTGCCAACAAATCAACAACTTATTAGAAAAGCGAGACAACGGTTGGAGAGTGGGACGAAATCCCCCGCCCTTCGGGGATGCCCCCAACGGAGAGGTGTGCGTACCAGGGTGTATGTGTGACCTGTTCGGATCGGAAACCTAAGACATCGAGGGGTTGATGCTGTGAGATAGTCCCCCGGGTGAAATAGGGATAAATCCATAATCCATCTGTTTCGACAAGAGATAGAAATTCGTGGTTTAAGTCGGTGCAAATCCGATCATTTCGATTTGGGACGATAAAAACCAATCGGTAGTAATAAAGTTGAGTTATTAAGCGAAGCCAAGCGGATGGTATCAACTTCTACACCTCTTTCGCCAATCCCATCGCGGTGGCAGTAAATATGGGTCAGCTATTCTGCCAATCTCCAGCGTAAAATACCGTTACTATACATATGATTTCCTTCGAAACGAATGAAAAATAGAAGTGAGAAAGCCCAGCTTAGTGGGATGAGTTAAATATTGGGGATCATGCGACCCGCCAACAGCAATTCTGCTTCCCTTATCTTCGGAAAAGCCTAGGCTCCGGTATATAGGGGGGACCCGCCTGCCATAAGAAATTGACCACGGAAACATCGGAATCCGTAGTATCTCCGGTACGACGTACTGCTTACTGGCAGATAAACAGATACGGGTGGGGTATCCAACCTGTACCGGAGTATTTGCGGGAGGGAAAGTCGGAGTAGCGAAAGCCGCCGGAATCTCTACTTATCACATCAGATAAAGAGACGGGAATTTGTCACAGCCGAGAAATTTACCGATAGCTATGAAGCAACTACCTGGAGAAGCGCGGCATGTCACCGCACATGGTGCAATTAAAATCTAAGTATATCTCTGGGATCTTCATCTCTTCAGATGGGGTACGTTTCGGTATAACACAGCTTATCTATTTCTCTAAATCGCTATTTTTAAATTGATATCTCTAAATAAGAGATGTTGAGACGAAACTTTTTGGGGGAGTAGCAGAGCCCAGGAATAAATGGATTTTTCGGACGAGAAACTAATTTTCCGTGAGGCTTATAATGACCAGAGTAAAACGGGGATCCGTAGCTCGTAGATATCGCAAAGACATTCTCGATTTCGCATCCGGGTTTCGGGGGGCTCATTCGAGATTATTTAGAACAGCGAACCAGCAGGAAAAAAGGGCATTAGCTTGTGCTTATGTAGATAGAAACAACCGGAAGAGAAAATTTCGCCGTCCGTGGATCGCTCGGATTAATGCAGCAGCGCGGAAAAATGGAATTACGTACAGCTCGATGATTCACAGTTTGTTCGAGAATCAAGTTTTTATGAATCGCAAGACACTCGCGCAAGTAGCTACTCCAGATGCTTACCGTTCCCCCAGGCTCGTACGAAAAATTAATGATGAGAAGGATTGACATGCAGCGGTAAGCCTCTCCGGATTAAACGGAGAGGCTACAAATGGAGAACGGACTAATTTGCGGATGCGGATCTGTCACAGGGAAAAAAGAAAGAAGAGAAGACAAACGGAAGGACACGTTATAGACATCAGTTTGATTCGACTTAAAAACATTCAACCACATTGCTTTCGCGGGAGATTCTTAGTTATCGAATTGAAAAAACCCCCAGAAGTCAATTTTCTAAAATTATCTAATTTTCGTTGTTTGAGAAGGGTAGCAAAGCCAAAATACGGGCTCTCTTTATAGAGATAGCTACCAAACGCTGCTGCTTGGAGGTTAATCTATTCATCCGTCTCGATAGGATTCTTCCCTGCTCACTGACGAATCGACGAAGTAAGCTCGTATTTCTGTAATCAATAGCTTCATCGGAGCGAATAGACGGGGAACGTCTACGGAGAGATCGTTTAAATTTATTCGTGATATTTTTTTGTGACTACCAATACAAATTAATATTGATTACTTACCAATTAATCGGAAATATCCTTCATCTTTTTAGTTCTTTGTGACAAGTATGTTTGTGGCAACAAACGCAAAATTTCTTCGATTCCAACCGAGTAGGTGTGTTGCGGCGATTCTTACGTGTAGTGTATCGAGAAATACCCGTGGATCTGTCGCCAGCCTCTTTACAAGTACAGATTGTACATGCTAAAGCAGTGGTTACCCTCGCATCTTTACTTCTGGCCATAAAATCAATTGCATTATAATAAGATAAGGTTTTTATTCTTTTTTTTTTGAGGGGGAGGGTCACAAGTAGATCCAAATGTGTTTGAGCGGACTACTCGCAAAGTTTTAACAATGAGGTTTAAATTTTAGCTACCCCCCATCAAAAACTCGGTTACGTGCTACTCGTTTTGCAAGACGTAAATTTATCCGATTTTTCCGCCTTGCCTGGTCCCTCCGTAGTTAGTTCTTTGGATCAAAAAAACGGAAATAGCAAAGCGTCTGGGAAGAAGCGATTAACTTCTATTAAGGAACCAGCTAACAAGCCGAACCATATTGCAGCTACGACAGGAGCCGTAGACAGGTATATCTTTACATGTTGCATCGAAAATCCTCCTTCTTCCTAAATTTTTATTTCTCTATCTCTTAGTCTTTATTCCTCTTCTACTTTTTTTATCTCACTTCCAGATAACCGATTATTTACAACTTGTAAATCAATTTCTATAAAGGAAAAGCTGATAACTTCGAAGTACTCGATATTAGTGGTACTAACACCCGCAATGTCGATGAAAATTGGGGAAAAAAGGAGTAAGAATTGAACGGGTTGATAAGAGACAACTACCTATCAGAAGATAAATTTTACTTCTGCTGGTAGCGGGTATCTACAGCTACCGGTTATAATAAATTGAATGAAATATCGTTGAATCGATGATACCAGTTGGGAGTCGGGATTAATAGGGATGTGACGCAGCTCGGTAGCGTGTTTGTTTTGGGTACAAAATGTCGCAGGTTCAAATCCCGTCATCCCTAGTTTCGATTCAAGCACCAAGTTTCGGGGGTAAGACTTCTGGTCTCACCAACTGTTTATGGGGAAAAAAATAACTAACTCCTACTTCACTCCCCACTTCCTCCTCACGGAGTGAGGAAGCTGCGGCATTTCATCCCTCAAAGAAAGAAGTGACCCCGGAAGTAAAGAGGGGACGCCCTTAGTTCAGTCCGGTAGAACGCGGGTCTCCAAAACCCGATGTCGTAGGTTCGAATCCTACAGGGCGTGCCTACTACCGCTTACCTAAGTATTCCTTAATATAACTAATACGTGTCGAATACAAAATACTTGAAAAATGGAGACAACGAAATGAAATTGCTGCCGCCGAAGCAGCCCCTCATTTATGTTTTCTAGAGAAACAAATATTTCCAACCAAATCCTAGAAATGATGACTTAATGGGAAGTAAAAAAAGGATTTCTAGATGAATATTTTAGAATCTTCCTCCTAAATCAACGTCTTGTTTGACATTTGAGGCGCGACAACCGCTAGATTCTACCGAATATCGAGTTGGTCGCCGCGTCGATATTGTGGGTATGCAGTTACAAATAATCCAGCTAGGGTTATCGGAATCGAACCCGACACAATTCCCGATAGTGATGCTTCAACCATTCCAGTTTATAGATATTTAGTGTAAATACTTACCAAACTTACCAGAGTGGATTTTCGCGCCAACCGAATAGTAATTGGTAAGTGCAATGAATTAGTAGGCGCCGGCGGGGCCCCCTTTCTTGCCCTCCTCTCCCTCTATCTAGCTTCTATATAATGAGGCGTAAGTCATAGAATCTGAATCTTGTTCAATCCAACAAATAAGGCTAAGGTCAAGGTTAATACAGACGTCAAAGAGGCGAAGTAGCTTAATAGAGTGAGCATAAATTTGAATACCAAATTATCTGACAGGTGTGTCAGTATACGATTTCTTTGAGTAGTTTATCACCCGAACTTACTGAATCAAAGCTGTTTGCTCAAATTTGCTAAGTCGGCATTGATTAGCCCCATTTGTTTCATCGGGGTGATCTGAACCCACCGATTTAGTTCATTTGGTAGAATTATGTCTCACCAATTCGATTTAGGAGGTAGGCAACCACATAGTAACTTTCGATCGTCAACTAATTGGTTAATGATTGCTAGAGAAGTCTCCCCCCTTTTTCGGAACAGCCCCCATTCCTATCGGAATGGCTACCCCTTCGGCCTACCAATAATCCTAGGCCTGGCTGAAATCAGTAATTTACCGGACACGCCGAGAGGCGAAGGCGGGCTGGAAAACGGAGCAATACGAGAGATTCCCGCGCCTGCAAACCGACCGACGTACGGGTCCGAAGCCGGTCGAGGCTTTCTAGCCGGTTTGGCCTAGGTGTAGGCAACCACCCATCGGAAATTTCGTAAGTATCGAACACCTGACTCATGAGGAGCGAGTAACCTTGCCGCATCAAAGGCGGGCTAGCTATACTGAACCAGTATATTTCGGATATACCCTGGGTATAGCAGTGACATTCCAATTTGGGTCAGTTCCCGTTCGAGAAGGTTTACTGGTGGATTCTGCACCTTTCCCCCTTCTCCTTTTCGGGAAACAATCCTTTTTAGCATTAGAAGATAGATATAGATAGATACGGAGCTGAACATGTCTGGGAATACAGGAGAACGCCCCTTTGCTGACATCATTACTAGTATTTGATACTGGGTCATCCACAGCATTACTATACCCTCCCCGTTTATCGCAGGCTGGCTATCTGTCAGTACAGGTTTAGCTTACGATGTTTTTGGAAGCCCCCGCCCAAACGAATATTTCTCAGAGAGCCGACAAGAAGTTCCCTTGGTAACTGGCCGCTTCGATTCGCTGGAACAGGTCGACGCATTCACCAAATTCTTTTAGGAGAAACCAATGGCTTTAGATAAAACTTATCCGATTTTCACTGTTAGGTGGTTAGCCGTTCACGGCTTAGCTGTGCCTACAGTTTTCTTTTTAGGGTCCATATCAGCTATGCAATTTATTCAAAGGTAGTTTTTAGTGAGCTCTGAATCTACGACACAACCGAATCCAAATAAACAGAGTGTAGAATCGAATCGTACAAGCCTTTATCGGGGATTATTACTGATTTTCGTACTTGCCGTTCTATTTCCCAATCACTTTTTTAATTAGAAACTAAAAAGAATTGTCTGAAAAAGATCAAGATCCTAATTATTTGTGACTGTTCATGTCTCGAGTCGAGGCCGGATGATGAGGCCGAAAAAGTAGGGGGTAAGGAGGTGGCGCAGATGACAAATACCACTGGAAGGATTCCCTCGTGGTTGATAGGTACTGTAGCCGGTACACTTGTGATAGGTTCGCCAGGCATATCCTCTTACGGGGCTTACTCGGGGTTGGGGTCGTCTCCTCAATAATAATTGCCGTTTGATCGATAAAATTTCGCCGAATTCTACAAGCGAAGTCTCCGTTTTTTCTTCTCTTTTTACCTAAAGAAGGAGAAGAAAAAAGCGGTTCGATATATCTCTATTTAGTTAAATGGAGACGGATTGGTTATATATTGAATTGTAGTCGATTGTCGACCGGATGTAGTAATGCTCAGCTTCATCGGTATTATATCTCTACGACGCACTTCTCGATTAGACGGGTCGGTCGATTCTTTTCTATCTAAAAAATTGATCGAGGCTGAATGTGACAACTAGAACGGGTAGTTACTTTCACATCTTTTTCAATCATATAATTATCATAGGTAAGAAATTTAATGTTACGGTTTGGGGGAGGTATTCCAGTCCGGGAGGGAAAACTGGTTCGATATAATCGGATCAGTCAGTAGGTTTTCGGGTGCAATTTATGGTTTGACAAACCAACGAATGAAGTTTCTCTTTCATCTACTTCTATCCAGCAGCAATTTTGCCAACTAGTCCTATCCATATTTGTGGCCTACCTCCCCACCCAACGTTGTATTTTCTGCGCCCCAGCTCAGACTTGATAGAGTCGAACTAGGGAACTGGTCGGTAGGTAAGTCAGCCGATTACGTCAGGGAATACGTGTGGATGACGTCGATGGTGTCGACGTCGTCGACACCATCTTCGAAGCCGAAGTCGATGCAGTCAACACTCTCCATGTGGCTACCAAACCATTGACTAAAAAGGGAAAAGACGAGTGGAGATCTCTTTTTCCACACGTAGTTATCAATCGGGTTATTTAGCCGCGGGAGGGAGAGGGATGAGGATAAGCGAAAGAAGTAGGCAGTCAGAAATTCATTTCTGCCAACTGGACTTTTTCAAACTGCTTCTTCTTAAGCACGAGGAAAATCTGTGCCAAGACAACCGATCCAGAAAAAGCTATGAGACCCTGAATACGCAGCGGATCTTGGAGTACGATTTCGGCTTCTCCTTGGCCAAATCCGCCAACATTGGGGTTATTGGTCAATGGCTGATCGGCCTTAACGAACTCACCTTCTGAAACAATGAGCTCGAGGCCAGGAGGGACGGTATCAGTTGTTTCACGACTCTCGGATGACTCTTCGATGGTGATTTCGTATCCACCCCTTCCTTCCCTACGAACAACCCTCTTTATTTTTCCCGTTACCGAAGCGGTATAGACCGTGTTGTTGCTTCTGCTCCCATCCGGGTAGATTTGTCCCCTCCCCCTATTCCCCCCGACATAGATGGGGTATTTCAGGAAATGAGCTTCCTTGTTAGTACCAGGGTCCGGCGAGATAATCGGAAATATGATTTCGCTGTATAATTTGCCCGGCACCGGTCCTACGACAGTTACATTTTCTTTTCCGGGACGGTAACTCTGAAACGATAACTTCCCCAACTTTTCTTTCATTTCGGCTGGGATGCGGTTAGAAGGAGCCAACGCGAACCCCTCTGGGAGAATGAGGACGGCGCCGACATTCAATCCGCCCCTTTTACCATTTGCGGGTACTTATTTTATCTACGTGTCATAGGGAATCTTAACAACTGCTTCAAACACAGTATCGGGAAGAACGGATTGCGGGGCCTCAATGTCCACAGGTTTCTTGGCTAGGTGACAATTGGCGCACACAATACGCCCCGTAGCTTCTCGGGGATTCTCATAATTCTGCTGCGCAAGAATCGGATATGCATTTGAGATAGATGGACAGTTTAATTCACCGAAACCGATCGATACTGCAAGTGACAGAATCCAACACTTTTTCATCCAATTATTCGTAATTATTCTTTGCGTAGATTGATGGTTAGTCTCAAGTCTTTGTACAAATGGGTCATGTGTTGACGCCACTTGGTAGCAAATAATTTTTTCCCGCTCTAATTCTTTCCTCTTTTATAATCTTTCGATCATTATTACCAGATGGCGAACGAGAGGGGGAGGTGCAAATAACCCAAATGGGCGAACTAGTCTAGCCTGCTAGATGCGAATTCAGAGAAGTGGTTGTCACCCACTCATTGTATGATAAGTTGCTACAATCGAGGGAGATGTGCGATTTAAGTGACGGAAAATCCAATATTTGGATACCGTATCTAAAATAACTGGAAAGGTTGAGACGAGGCGGGAAATTACATATTTATTGGGAATTAAGCCAAAATGTTCGAAAGGGGAGCCTATGACTATTTCCCAGCCATGGGGCGAGTGGAACCCTACACATAAATCAGTTAGTGAAGGAATGGAAAACGCTTTCATCGTGTCATTCAAACTATAAAATGACTCCTGAATCCGAGAATTTAGAACTGCAAGTCTCTTTCGACCCGTTACAAACAATAACGCTGGGATGGCAATACTAATTACATCGGTTACTAGCTGCAGCAGTAGCTGAATATTCAGCTCGTTATACATTGTTGCCAATTGAGTAGTCTCGTCATATGCATTTGCATCATAATTTTGCAACTGCGTATCTGGCAAATGTTCAGTCGCGTCATCTAACCAGAGCAATGCTTCTACTTCCCGGAGTTGCTTCAGAGCCTTTTCCTCTTGGAAGGGGTTGATGAATACCTGGGTTTGAGTAATGTTCCACCAACCCCTAACCCAAGACTCCAAAAACCAATTTCTGAAACTGATTGGGATCGTGAGGGGAAGAAGCAGGAAACACCCAACATATTGAAGGGAAACTAATGCTTGGTTTTTAGCTAAGTCGAAATCATTATGTACCGACACACTTGATTGATTTGTCAATTCTGCCCCGAACCTGGATAAGGTGCGAGTTACAGACCGAGGCACCAAACTAATTGACTCATAGGCCGATGTAAAATTTACTGATTCGTAACTAAATGATTTTTCAATCACTTTTTTGGTAGTTTTAAATGGGAAAGGTTTTACGGAACAACGCGCTCCCCTAGCATCAAACTCATTTGAAGTCGCTTCAATCCAAGCTAATTTCCTATTTACTTCTTCTATATTGTGAGAGACACATCCTTCTGCGGAGGGAAAATCGTTTCCCAGTTCATCTTCCGAGAAACTAACTACTTTTCTCCGTCTATTGATTGTTTCGCCATCCGTGTAACAATTTCGGCGAGATTTTAAAGATATATCTCGGAAAGGCGAAGTATCTGGAAGGTTCGGCGAAAACGTATTCAAACAATTTTTTGTCGAAAAATTGTTTGCGCAACGGCACCCAGTTGGAAACAACCCAAGGAGCCTTGTCCCGAAAATGAGTCTCAGGTGTTTCTGCATTCCCAAAATAGATATGCTAAATCTGTGCTCTAAGAGACTGCAATATATTAGATATCTAGATCTCTTGGATGCCGTGTTTGTGGGCGCTGTCGTGGCCCGCGACAACTCTTCCGGCGTTGGGGGAGATGGTTCCATTCGCACGAAAAGCGAGCAGTCGTTTATTAAGGGCTGTAGTTGCTTACTAGCCTCATAAGCTCTATCCGGGGAACGTTGTGGAGTACTAAAGAGGCGCCGGAGAATTCTTCGTTTCCAGTAATGTAATCGCATATATTAACTCTAACCATCTATCAATCAGGAGAAGGGAATAAGCGAAGTACGATACTAATCAGGTGAATTCTTTTAATGGGGATATCCCTTCTTTGCTTCGGACCCCTCCCCCTCGAACTTTTTATCCCCGCAGCTCCAGTAGCCTCGCATTTCTTTGCAAATCACCCAGTTCTAGAATTCAATAAACTTTAAAAACCTTCAATCGATACACGCGGGAAACGAGCGGGTTCGGCGGCTTTTTCTTCCATATCTGCCGAGGTTAAACCTTCACCGATCCTAGTTGGTGGGATATTTCGCCGACCCCTAACTTTCAAGTAAAGAATCCGACGCGGATAAAAACCTTCCCCACTTTCCAATCCAACCGCTTCCACATCTTCGAGCACAAGTCGAATGTGGATGCGGCGATTCTTTCCGGGGAAGCCCCACCGAAAGACGGTAGAAAACCCTTCTCGCTTGTCAAACAAGTTGTATCCGCCCCCCACGTCCCGAAACGCAGTACACCACAGATACAGCCCGAGAAAGAGGCCTGCAATCCCGTAGAAACACATTACGACACCCTGTGGGATAAAAACGATGTGCTCAGACGAAAGTCCGGGGATCAGATCTTCCCCGACGCAGCTAGAAAATCCCACTGGTGAAAAACCTGTTGCGCCGCAGACAAGGATACAGGCCCAACACGAATTCGCAAATGTACGGGAGCCTTTTATGAAATTTACTTGGACCCATTTGGAGCGACAATTCATCACTATTTCCTCACAGATTGCATAATAAATGGATCAGCCATTTTGTCACCAATTTTGCTTTCCCTATTTTTTTTTTCAGTCCATTACTTCCGCTTCTTCTTGATTTATTCGCGTCTAATAATGAGGTGCAAAAATGGGGTTCAGGCACATGGGATAGGGTAGTTATCTGTATCTCACCCTAGGAACAAATAACAAAAAATCAATCTATATCTCATTTCTGTATGAAATGATAATGAGACATAGATTGATTGGAGCAGCATCCCTTCTCGACCTTGTTGGGACAAGAATAACCACCAGGAAAGGGAGAATTCATCTCGGTTAAGTATTAGCTGAGACTAGACTTCGAATTCAATTGGTAGCAGAAAGTCGCCGAGCGGTTTACTCCGTCTCCAAGAAATGAGAAAGGAGTTATAGGATTTCATCCCGCTCTATATATAGAAATGAAATAGCCATTGTAACTGCTGGAAATACCAAACCGACTAGGGGTACAGAAATAGAGGGTAGATAAGATGCTGCCATGATAAAATTACCTCAACTACAATAAAGAAAGGAATAAATTTATTTATACAACAATATATCTCCGTTTCACTCTTCTTTCTAGTATCTAATGATATTCCTTTTGTTCCGGAAAGAAAAGGGGTTTCCAGGCTTCTGGTAAATTAATCTAATTTGGATTTTTCATTTTCTGGGATTTATCGGGAGGGGGGGGGGCGAGTACGCCGACACCAAAAGATCCAATAAATTTTCTGCCGTACAAAGAGAGACGGAGATGACAATAGTTTTCCCGCTTATTGGTGAAGCGGTAAGGCGTGGCTGATTTGGAGATACGAGAAATAAAATTCGGAACGACTTCAATTTTTCCTATAAGGAGCTGATGAGTAAAGCCCAGATATTTCGCCCAAAACACCCTTCGGTAGATTACGTGGAACGATCGAATCGAGTAGCCCATTATCAAATAAAGACTCAGCTGCTTGGAAGCCGTCAGGTATCTTTTGACGCGATGTTTATTCAATTACCCTTTTACCGGCGAATGCTATATACGCCTTGGACTCGGCAGTAATTATATCCCCCAACATGCCAAAACTGGCAGTGACACCCCCCGTGGTTGGATAGGTAAGAATCGATATATGAAGTAATTTTTTTTGAACTTGATGGATTTGCGAGACGGAAGAAATTTTAGCCATTTGCATCAAGCTCAACGTTCCTTCCTGCGTACGCGCTCCCCCAGAAGCACAGATTGGGACCAATGGCGAAGACTTGTCCGTGGCATATTCGATTAAGCGAGTAATCTTTTCACCCACAACGGAACCCATACTTCCCCCCATGAGGTGGAAGTCCATGACACCAGGTGCAATAACTGTTCCATCTAGAGACCCCAAACCTGTTTGAACAGCGTCGGTTAAACCCGTTTTCTCCTGAGAAACAGTTACGCGATTCTGGTGGGAATCCTCGTCGGAAAAGTCTGAAACATCTTTTGCAGTCATGTCTTCATCCATGGGAATCCATGTGTCGCGATCAATCAAAAGTTCGATCCTTTCCATACTATTCATCGAGAGATGATAACCGCGTTCTCCACAAACACTTCTATTCTGCTTCAAAAATTTTATGTGAAGCATGTTTCCGCAGTTATCGCGTCGAGCCCATAATCCTCTATTTGTGTTAACACCTATCCGCTTCTCTCCTTCTTTTTCAGTTGAGATAGAGCCTCTCGTAGCTTCTTCGGGAAAAGCTCCAATCAATCCACCAAATTTGCGCCTATCTTCAAACCAATTTATTACAGACGTAGAAATCTCCTCATCTGTTGTTTCCCCCTAGCCCATGGAAAAAATAAAATTTAAACAGATTTTTTATGGTATGACGAACTTTTCGTCCAATTTCCAATTGAGGTAGGTATCGACAAATCGGGACCAAATCCAAGTTCACCGACCCAGTCAATAATTGGCAATTGGCTAGTTATCTACCGAATCAGCTATATTGTAGGTATTTAGTTTATATTATCCAACGAAACAAGCGAAGCAATATACTGTGAAACTAAACACGATAAAGCTGCTTATGATTCCAATAAAGTGTTGAGTTTGACTTTAGACTACTCGTTTGTATCTCGTAATTTTGCAACATAAGTTGGTAGGGATTCGAACCCTCGGATTCACATTTTGGGACTATGTGCTTCTTAGTTTCCATCATTGATTAACCAACCATTAAATGTATCGCGTATTAGGAGTATGGGAAAAATTAACTACTTCCCGATACTCCTGATATGTCTGACAACTGTTGCGGAACAGATGCCGGTAGGTAGTAGCTACCGAGATCCGAATCTATTTACAACGTATCAATTGTGTCGAATTCGAATTTGATTGCTTTCCATATCTCGCATGCGGCAGCCAATTCCGGACTCCACTTACTAGCTTCACGAATAATTGTATTACCTTCACGAGCGAGATCGCGACCCTCATTACGAGCCTGTACGCAAGCTTCTAATGCGACTCGGTTAGCTACTGCACCGGGTGCGTTTCCCCAAGGATGTCCCAAGGTTCCTCCACCGAACTGTAAGACGGAGTCGTCCCCAAAGATTTCGGTTAGGGCGGGCATGTGCCATACGTGGATACCCCCCGAAGCTACGGGGAGTACACCCGGCATAGATACCCAATCTTGTGTGAAATAGATACCACGGCTACGATCTTTTTCAATATAATCGTCGCGAAGTAAATCGACGAAACCCAAAGTGACTTCTCGCTCCCCTTCTAGTTTGCCTACTACAGTTCCGGCGTGTATATGATCTCCGCCGGACATGCGCAATGCTTTAGCCAATACACGAAAATGTATACCGTGATTTCGTTGTCTATCGATAACAGCATGCATGGCACGGTGGATATGAAGAAGCAGTCCATTGTCTCGACAATAAAAAGCTAAGCTGGTATTTGCGGTAAACCCTCCGGTCAGGTAGTCATGCATGACGATTGGTGCACCCAACTCCCTAGCAAAAACAGCTCTCTTCAACATTTCTTCACACGTACCTGCAGTAGCATTTAGGTAATGCCCCTTGATTTCGCCAGTTTCAGCCTGGGATTTGAAAAGAGCTTCTGCTACAAATAAGAAGCGATCTCTCCAACGCATGAATGGCTGGGAATTTACGTTTTCATCATCTTTTGTAAAATCAAGTCCACCACGAAGGCATTCGTAGACGGCTCTACCATAATTTTTAGCAGACAGACCTAATTTTGGCTTGATTGTACACCCCAATAAGGGACGTCCATATTTGTTCAGTTTATCCCTTTCGACCTGAATACCATGAGGCGGTCCAATGAAAGTTTTGGAATAAGCAGGAGGGATTCGAAGGTCTTCCAAGCGTAGAGCGCGTAGAGCCTTAAATCCGAAAACGTTACCTACAATAGAGGTGAACAAATTGGTGACGGAACCTTCTTCGAATAGATCCAAAGGATAAGCTACATACGCGATATACTGGTTCTCTTCTCCAGCGACGGGTTCAATGTCGTAGCATCGGCCCTTGTAACGGTCAAGACTGGTCAACCCATCTGTCCATACAGTGGTCCACGTACCCGTGGAGGATTCCGCAGCTACCGCAGCTCCGGCTTCCTCAGCAGGTACCCCGGGTTGTGGGGTCATTCGGAAGGCTGCTAAGATATCGGTATCTTTGGTCTTGTATTCGGGGGTGTAATAGGTCAGTCGGTAATCTTTGACACCAGCTTTGAATCCAACACCTGCTTTAGTCTCCGTTTGTGGTGACATGGGTTTGTTCCTCCCTATGACTAAATTATTAAATCTTGCAAAGATGAGATCTGCTCGGCATAGGTGGAGTATTTCGATGTGAGACGCGAAGTGGATATAGTTCAACCCGCGCATGATACTTATACCTGTCAAAACTCCATTTCAAGCGTGGAACATTATCATTTTATACTGCATCTCACGCAGGGTGCAACTAATCAATCTGCTTTCTCACAGAAACTGCTTAAGAAGCAGCATCCTGCCTCACCCCGATACATTGACTCGGGAATCTCTTCGTGGTTAGACTGGTCGATAGAATACGAACTAAATAATTGGCAATCCCTCGCGTTTATTTAATGGTCAATCTCGTTTGAAAAGGAGGATGACGCGTACCCCAACAGTGAAGATTCAATGAATGGGGCGCAGATTTCATCAGTCTTTGGGTCGTATGCAAAACGAAGGGGAAGTCTGCTTCATCTGCGGCTTAACCCCCCCCCCCACCTCACTTATCTATAGCTACATCTGCAAAACGAATTTCAACAAAGGGGATTGAGTAGGAGGGGAGCGATTGACTCCTTCTTTCCCATCGACCACTCGACGATGAAGTACCACATATTTCTACCGATTCAGCAATCAGATAAAGATAGTACACCGAAATAGTATAGCTACGAAAACCAGTTCCCTCTCTTTCGAAATTTCTGAATTGGTAGAGAAAAACGTGGGCCGTATCACTCAGATCATTGGACCAGTGTCGGATGTGGCTTCCTCGCCGGGAAAAATGCCCAATATCTACAACTCACTAATAGTCAGGGGACAAAATCCAGCAGGTCAGGAGATTAATGTTACTTGCGAGGTCCAACAATTATTAGGTAATAATGAAGTGAGAGCTGTAGCTATGAGTGCCACAGACGGTTTGATGAGAGGTATGGGTGCTGTTGATACGGGAGCCCCCCTTAGTGTTCCCGTTGGTGAAACTACTCTTGGACGAATATCCAATGCACTCGGCGAACCCGTAGATAATTTGGGTCCTGTGCGAAGTAGTACGACATTTCCGATTCACAGGTCCGCCCCGGCATTTACTCAGCTGGATACCAAATTATCGATTTTCGAAACGGGTATAAAAGTTGTGGATCTCTTGGCTCCTTATCGGAGAGGCGGAAAAATCGGGTTATTTGGTGGGGCTGGAGTTGGAAAGACGGTTCTTATTACGGAATCAATTAATAATATTGCGAAAGCTCATGGAGGTGTATCCGCATCTGGCGGGGTAGGAGAACGTACACGTGAAGGTAATGACCTTTATATGGAAATGAAAGAATCAAAAGTTACTAATGAGCAAAATATTTCCGAATCAAAGGTGGCTCTGGTTTATGGTCAGATGAATGAACCACCAGGAGCTCGTATGAGAGTTGGCTCAACTGCTTCAACAATGGCGGAATACTTTCGAGATGTTAACAAGCAAGATGTACTCCTATTTATTGACAATATTTTTCGCTTCGTCCAGGCGGGATCAGAGGTCTCGGCGTTACTGGGTAGGATGCCTTCCGCCGTGGGTTATCAACCGACCCTTGGTACAGAAATGGGATCGTCACAGGAAAGAATTACTTCCACCAAGGAGGGATCAATAACTTCTATTCAAGCTGTTTACGTACCTGCCGATGACTTGACTGACCCGGCTCCCGCCACGACATCTGCACACCTAGACGCTACTACCGTACTTTCAAGGGGATTAGCGGCAAAGGGTATTTATCCAGCCGTAGACCCGCTAGATTCGACCTCAACTATGTTACAGCCTTGGATTGTGGGTGAGGAGCATTATGACACGGCACAGGGAGTTAAGCAGACTTTGCAACGTTACAAGGAACTTCAAGATATTATAGCTATTCCCGGACTAGACGAGCTATCCGAAGAAGATCGCCTGACGGTAGCTAGGGCTCGAAAAATAGAACGTTTTTCATCGCAACCTTTTCTCGTAGCAGAAGTTTTCACCGGCTCTCCGGGTAAATACGTCAGTTTATCAGAAACCATTAAGGGATTTCAAATGATTCTTCCTGGGGAGTTGGATAATCTACCCGAACAAGCTTCTTACTTAGTTGGCAATACCGACGAAGCCACTGCAAAAGCTGCGTCTTTACAAGCGGAGGTTCAATGAGAGAGATGGTATCAAATCTTCGCGTAATGGCCCCTAATCGAATAGTTTGGAATTCCGAGGTTTGGGAAATCGTTTCATCCACTAACAGTGGTCAGGTTGGTATACTACCCAATCATGCACCGCTTCTTACAGCTTTGGATATGGGAGTTTTGAAAATACGTCGCGATGAGCAGTGGTCTTCAATGGCGCTGATGGGCGGCTTTGCCATGATAGATGACAATCAGGTAACAATATTAGTTAACGAAGCGGAAAGAGCTACCGAAATTGATCCCGACGAAGCTCGAAGAACTTTCCAGATGGCTCAGGCTGACTCAGCTAAAGCGGAAGGCAAGAAAAGAGTAATAGAAGCCAACTCAGCTTTTAAAAGAGCGAAGGCCAGACTAGAAGCTTCAACTGTAGCTTGACGCGGCTTTTCTGGGCCCAGAAGCACCAAGTAATTTGGTAATCTTCAAGTAATTTGGTAGTCTTATGGTGATACTATCATGCTACGCGCAAAAACCTTTGATGTGTCTCATACACAGTAAAACTTATTAGATACCAATTTAATCATCACGGTATCTAGTAAGTGTTACCTACTATTGGATTCGAACCAATGACTCTCGCCGTATGAAAGCGATACTCTAACCACTGAGTCAAGTAGGCTGCCGTCGATTTGCCCCACATTAGTTTCTATATCCCTACTTTACCGACTTCACCGAAGTGCGTGACTCACATCCAGATATATCTATTATACCCGAAGAAAAAGCTAGACACAACTGCATGTTTCGCCACTTAATAAATATTCGATCCCATACCATGTATATATATATATGTAAGTTCTTTGATGCAGTTAATCACTAACTGAAACTGAATTGAGAAAATGTACGGGCAATCTGTTGAAATTTATGAATTACTCGATTTTTCTATTATAAATCTGACATTGCCCTTCTCGAAGGTGGAAAGCTAACACCTTCCCCCCCACTTCTCATTATCGATGGGGTAACTACCAGTATAATCGAACCGAAATTTTAATCTACTTCCCCGAAGGGGTTATACGTGCTAAACCAATTGCAGTGTGGCAAGGCGATGGTTACTTACCAACCTAGGCCGACACTACTTTGTTTAGCTCTAGGTTTATCAACTAAATTAATAAATTGAGGCGAGAGGAGTATGCAAATGTTTTTGCTCCACCAATATGACTCCTTCTGGGTTTTTCTGCTAGTATCTATATCTATTCCTTATTTAGCTTTTTCGATTTCCGGATTTATTGCTCCCACTCGAGAAGGACCAGAGAAGTTAACGAGTCATGAGTCGGGCATTGAGCCGAAGGGAGATACTTGGATTCGATTTCAGATACGTTATTACATGTTTGCTTTGGTTTTTGTGGTCTCCGACGTCGAAACCGTATTTCTCTATCCCTGGGCTGTATCTTTCAGGGAGTTGGGACTGTTTGCTTTCACCGAAGTGATCATCTTCATCTCTATACTAGTAGTTGGTTTGGTTCACGCATGGCGAAAAGGAGCATCGGAATGGTGTCAACTTCCGAATATTCGAGTGAAAGTGGCGGAGAGGGAGTCGAACCCCGCAGTGTAGATACCCCCCTCAATTCGGTGCAGCCTCCCTTGCCTGAATGGGGTGTGTCAAATTCAACTTTTCTAGCTAATATAAGTGATTTTTCCAACTGGTCCAGACTTTCTAGTTTGTGGCCACTTTTATACGGCACCAGCTGCTGCTTTACCGAATTTGCCTCCCTAATTGGTTCACGATTTGATTTTGACCGATACGGTCTAGTACCCAGATCTAGTCCTAGGCAGGCAGACTTAGTTGTTACCGCCGGCACTGTAACCATGAAGATGGCCCCGTCCCTCGTAAGACTCTACGAGCAAATGCCTGAGCCGAAGTATGTAATCGCTATGGGAGCTTGCACCATTACAGGGGGCATGTTTGCCACAGATTCCTATAGCACCGTTCGCGGGGTAGACAAACCAATTCCCGTCGATATCTATTTGCCGGGTTGCCCACCCAGACCCGAAGCTATTACTGATGCCGTGACAAAACTCCGTAAAAAAATTGCTAGAGGAAGTTTGATAGATCGGGCTTCCCGTCCCACCCGAACGAAATACCCCAATCTAAATCATCGATTTCGCTTTGTACCTAGCATCCATATAGGTGAATACAATCAAGAATTAACTAATTGTAACACAAAGCTCTTGTCAAATACTTTCTCGGAAAACTTTCAGAAGCTTGAAGACGGGTCTGGAAAGTAAGTATCAAAAGTGGGCGAATAACTAGATTCTATTTCATACGATTTCGTTTCATACATGGATAAGAGGGGATAAAAGAGGTATTAACCAATATGAACACTATCAATGAAGATAAGTTCAACATCGAGACGCAGGGTCGATTATCCGCTTGGTCGACTAGACATAAATTTTTCCACCGACCTTTAGGTTATGATTACAGGGGTGTCGAGACTTTGCAAGTCAAATCAGAAGAGTGGTTGTCTGTAGCTGTCGCCCCATATGCTTACGGTTTTAATTACCTGCGCTCCCAATGTGCATACGACTCGGCACCGGGAGGATGTTTAGTCAGTGTATATCATCTGACACAGATGCGAGATCAGCCGGATCAACCCGAGGAAGTGTGTACAAAAATTTTTGTTCCAAGAAAAAACCCTAGAATACCTTCGGTTTACTGGGTTTGGAAAAGCTCCGATCTCCAAGAACGTGAATCCTATGATATGTTGGGAATAATCCATCAGGGTCATCCGCACCTTAGGCGTATACTGATGCCTGAAAGTTGGGTAGGGTGGCCTCTACGTAAAGATTACGTTGTACCCAACTTCTACGAGTTGCAGGATGCCTATTAATTTGTATGGAAATGGAAGAAGAAAGGTTGGTCTCATCTGAAAACTTACTTCCCGACCCGCCGTTACCGTCTAATTGTTATCGAAACTTCTTACGGTTACCAAGCTCCTGAGTAACCCACCCAGTTTTCAAGATACTTCCTGACTTCCGATTAGCTTCTTCGGGGTTGGTCGATTTTCCGCAATACGATAACCGGTTCGGCTTATCTTCCAAACCACTTAGATGCCAAGAACCAGATTTGAACTGGTGACACGAGGATTTTCAGTCCTCTGCTCTACCGACTGAGCTATCTCGGCCTACTCATTTACGAGTAAAACTCAACTAGAAATCGGTGAATTATATCTTTAAATGTAAAATCCAGCTTCTTGCCTAGTCAAACCGTTGATCTCGCCTTTATCGATCTGTTTAATACAATACCACTTCCAGTATAGAAAATCTGGAAGAGGGAGGGGGCTCGATCGAGCCATTCATGTATATTAAAAGCCTGAATGGCTCACCTGCGAAGTGTCTTGGAAGGACTGAATAAAAAGAAAAAAAAATTGAAGTGGTTTCCATATTTTACTTTTTTACCCCGCTTCCAAACAAATTATGCGAATCCAAACAACCTGAAATGGGTTAACTGAAGCGTCTCGTTGGGGATAGAGGGATTCGAACCCTCACGGTCGAAACCAACGGATTTTCGTTCCACCGCAACTTGCGCTGCTACTTATTATTTCATTAGGTGCGTGGAATAGGACTCTACCTCCATTCACGAAAGTATCACTTTTCGGTTACCGGCTCGCTTGTTGAGTAATTTTCGTCGGAATAGAGTGGGATCCTGCAACGGGTAATAGAAGGATATGCGGACTGGCAATAGTAGAAGGAGTCTACCCAGTGTCGCATCACTAAGTACGAATAGAATTTTGTCAACGGACGCTGGTCCCAAACCAAGGGGTCCGCATCTAAACGGGAGAATAAAAATTTAAAATTTTATTTCTATACTAGGTCTCAGTCTTATACTTCTGCGTCTTATCCCATGCAATTAACCACACAAAACAATTAGATATTCAGTTATTTCGAGAACTAGTAACTAACAGACTGCTCGTTAGAATGGCCCCCGTCGAGTCTCTGCACCTATCTCGCCTCGTCGCCCAAAATTCATTTGAGTGATACAAGATTTGGCTCAGGATTACCCGATAAATGGTCCCAGGTTTCCCTGAATCTGGAGGCTGCCACTTGATACGTCTCCATACCCAGGCTCAATTTGGTTGAGTCCGCTGCGTCTACCATTCCGCCATATCCCCACCCTTTAGGCCCCAACGAACTGATGGAAAAAGATAGGTAACCACATAAATGTGTGTGAAAACTTTCGGGGCGCTTACACCCACCAATCCGCCTATTCTGGGCGGACTCCATTTTGTCTACCCTTATTTTGAAATAGTTCAGAACCGTAACACAATTTGCCTACACAATTTTCTCTGGCTCAGTAGGCTTCTAATCACTAAAAAAGGGAGGCAAATTTCCCTTTTTAAAATCTCACACTTCAAGTGAAGAGATGCATGTAATTCAACTTGTCGACGACGAGTTAATTGCTTCTCAAAAGTTGAGTTTGCACCATAGAAGTATATATGAATGCACTACTTGAGGCAATATAGCCGTCAATCAATTTGATTTTTTTCCCGCTAAAGTTTTTATGTAAATGGATATGCTGCAACGCTTCCATTTGGCATTACGAGTCGCTGACAGTTTCTGTCTCCCCCCCCCCCCCCCCACCTCCTTATCAATCGTTGATAGCAATTTGAATATTTATTAGTCACTATTCATATGTTATGATTGTCGCAGATATCAATCCCGACCGACTTCTATTTTCTTCGCCAGCGGCAATAGATGGTATCTCCGCGCTGATCCCATAAGTTTTTTCCCCAACAATAAAACGTTTACAGAAAAGGAGTTTTCACGTCTCGCTACCGAGGACCTCGTTTGAAAGTGATACGTCGTCTAAAAAATTTACCGGGGTTTACGGGTAAAGGCAAAAAAACCAACTTGGGAGAATCTCGAGTTGCTACCGATCAATCAGCTTCGAGAAAAATTTCTCAATTCTGTGTGCGTTTGGAGGCCAAACAGAGATTACGTTTCAACTATGGATTAACAGAACGCCAACCATTGAAATATGTACGTATCGCTAGAAAAACTAGGGGTTCAACGGGCCAAGTACCACTGCAACCACTTGAGATGCGTCTAGATAATGTTATTTTTCACTTAGGTATGGCTTCCACGATTCCTGCCGCTAGACAGTTAGTTAATCACAGGCATATTTTGGTGAACAGTCGTGTTGTAGATATACCAAGCTATCGCTGTAAGCCGAAAGATATTACTACTGTTCGAAATCGACCAACTTCCTGTAATGCGCTGAGGGGTGAGTCCCTCGGAGGGGACAAAACGCCGGATCACTTGACCGCTTCTATATCGGAAGGCAACAGGCCGACAGGATTGGTGAATCGTATTGCCAGTCGAGAATCCGTCAATTTGAATATAAATGAGTTGTTAGTTGTTGAGTATTACCCCCGCAAAGCTTAATGGTCATTTATCGAATCAGAAATTTAATCAAATAATTTGGAGGTCTCTGCAATGGAAACCCAAGCAAAGGATTTGGGATGATGGGATTCAAGAAGCAGATAGCAGATTACTCAGGAAATAGAATAACGAAAGTTTATTGGCCTAGCTTGTCACTTCTTTCGAGCAGAAATTAACTTGGAATTTTTCGATTTATAGATAGATACTCCAGTTTCGGGCAATTTAATTTGGTACACGGTGAATTATCCGAATCACCGGCCCACGTCACTTCAGCGAAATTACCGATCAACCAAGGTCAAGGTATTACCAACTCTTACCGCTTCTACTGAGACGGCACTTTAGCTTTCTTTCGGACAGCTTGATTTGAAACTCCGACTTCAGCCTGTCTTTTTCGAATCGACTATTTAGCTAGATTTCGACGAAGGAGGAAGGAGAGATAGTCTTGGAGAGGTAAAAATAGATAGGGGAAAGGGAGGGATTCGAACCCTCGGTAGCTAGAAATCTACTTAGCATTTCCGGTGCTACGCCTTAAACCGCTCGGCCACCCTTCCTGGGGTTCGTTAACTAATTTATTCGACATATTTTAGGTATTTAGGTAGTAAAATGACAAGTGACTTGCGAGTAGTAGTTAAGAACAAATTCTTTCCCGAGATACAAATCAAATGGGGATGAAATATTCAACGCGACTTGGCACTTTACTAACCCCCCCCCTACATTATCGGCTGAGCATACCTCCTTCTCCGCAACCTCAACTGATGTACTACTAATAGGTGGAGCGCAAAAGAAAAACAAGGAGTCGAAATTGATTATGCCTAGATCTCAGAGAAATGACAACTTTATTGACAAAACTTTCACAATTCTAGCGGATATTTCGTTGCAAATCCTACCTACCACCAAGAGAGAGAGGGAAGCTTCTACATACCACAGGGATGGTGCGATTCGATAAGGCAAGCTATTTACAATTATTCAATAAGAGTTGGATAAATTACAGCTTCGATAAGCCCACATTTTATAGAGGTGTGTTTCGGTTGCCAAACAAACCCTTTGGTCGCGTATCCACGATTGGTGCAGCCTCGGAAGCTACGGCTCCCATCTTCCACGGATTTTGACGTCAGGCAAGCAAGAGGTTAAATCCATAATTTGATGCGTAATACCTGGTTGCGTAATACCTGGTAATTTCATGGGTAAGCGCGGGGAGGGGGCGGGCACCACATGGAGGAATCGGCAGTACAAAATCTCCGGCAATTTTCGGTTTCGACAGATATCGCCTGTTCCCGATAACCTCGAAGTCGTGGTAACGACCAGTAGCGATTGGGGCAACAAACATCCATCCCGTTTGCAGCTTGGATACCCTTAAAATCATTGGAGATTGCTGAGGTGAATAACCCCTCGAGAAACGAAACGTTGGGAACGAAGAAATTGACAAGGGATTCGTTGCTACTGCTGTCGCCGTGAGGGAATGACGCAACCACCTTAGGAAAATTCTTTGCGAGGAGGATGGTTAGATACCAGTTTCACGAAACACTAACCCCCGCTTGGTTTCAGATTGGGGGTAAAAACAATTGGGTCGCTTGGAGTGCTATTTCCTCCTTCGCAAATCGAGCGGGAGGAGCCGTATGAGTTGGGAACCTCATGTGCGGTTTCGGAGCGGGGCTTATCTATATAAGCAACCGTAACGGATGTCGGCCCAATCTGAAGGAGAGTATGCGGAAGCTTTATGAAGCTACTACAAAGCCATGCGTTTAGAGGTTGATTCCTATGACCGAAGCTACATACCTCATAACATAGGCCTTACCCATACAAGTAATGGAAAACATGCGAGAGCTTTGGAATACTATTTTCAAGCACCAGAGCGGAATTCTTCTCCGCCACAAGCTTTTAATAATATGGCTGTGATCTGTCACCACGTGCGACTACCTGCGCCTCAGGATTCTTCGGTTCGTAAATACTCAACCAACGAAAAAGGCTTCCCCCAAGCATACTTCCGATCCGAACGGGAGCTGCCTCGAGCTGCGGGATTCGGCCTCTTTCGAAGCAATCCAGTTTTGAAGGAGGGAGGTAGCCTAACTGTCTCATGGATAACTGACTGAATCGAAGAATAAAGCACCGTAAAGATTCGTCATTGAAAATCTGGGTCGATGCGATGAGATTGGTCCATCAAAAAAGTTATACGATTTGTCTCTGTAGTAGAGACGATTGGGAAGGAGTGAGTGATGGGCCACGGTGTAGTATCAAATCCTAAAGGAAAAATTTATCCAATCCAAAAAAATTCAAATTGAGATGGGGTAGTTAGTGCCAAGAGATGTTATTACTCCTTTCCTCTCGTTCTTCTAACTGGGAGTACGGAAAAAGTTTTATTCGAGACGGATGAAATCGGAAACCTGACTATTCTCAGTTCCTACGAAGTTTGAAGGTAATCCCTATTTCTCGGTTAGGGAACAAGAAGCCAGTAACAGAGTTGTCTGAGCCGTATGAGGTGGGAAACCCCCGAGTTCGGTTCTAAAGGAGGGGGTTGGAAAATAATCACCCATTCTGATCGAGGGGAACAGGCCATTCACCAAGGAAATTTAGAGATTTCGGAGGCTTGGTTTGATCAAGCTGCTGAGTATTGGAAACAGGCAATAGCACCTCCCCCTGGTAATTACATTGAAGCACAGAATCGGTTAAAAATTACAGGACGCTCTTCTTTGTTTAACTAATCCGTGGAGGGAGGCAGAGCGACGTGAAACAGAAAGGTTAGCAAATATAGTTAATAGATAGAGGTTCCCGCTTGCTCCATATCGACTTCGCCGCCCTTCTCCCTACCGAACGGGTGATCGACACTATCAAGTCCGTCAGGCACTATTGGGTCGTGTAATAATACCATCAAACGCCTACCCCGCATAACTTCTTCGTAGCAGTTGCTCGAGTTTCAAACCCAAGGGAAAAGGGAATAGATTACTACATGCTGGTAAAAACTCTAGTTCTTGGAAGTTTCGTATCTTTCGTTGGTAGGTTGTTGCTACCCCCTGTTCGAAGAGAGGAGAGTCCCGATGACTATTCGTTCGCCAGAACCAGAAGTCAAGATTATGGTGGAGAAGGATCCCGTGAAAACCTCTTTTGAGAGATGGGCCCAACCCGGACATTTCTCGAGAAATTTAGCTAAGGGTCCCAGTACCACCACATGGATTTGGAACCTACACGCCGATGCCCACGATTTCGATAGCCATACCAACGATTTGGAGGATATATCCCGTAAAATATTTGGTGCTCATTTTGGTCAGCTAGCCATTATTTTCATTTGGTTGAGTGGCATGTACTTTCACGGGGCCCGTTTTTCCAATTATGAGGCGTGGCTGAGTGATCCCACTCATGTGAAACCTAGTGCCCAGGTTGTTTGGCCAGTAGTGGGTCAAGAGATACTTAATGGAGATGTAGGTGGAGGGTTCCAAGGTGTACAGATAACGTCTGGATTTTTCCAACTTTGGCGAGCTTCCGGAATAACTAATGAGTTACAGCTCTACTGCACAGCTGTGGGTGCTTTAATTTTTGCCGGATTAATGTTTTTTGCCGGTTGGTTTCACTACCACAAAGCTGCCCCAAAACTAGCTTGGTTCCAGAACGTCGAATCAATGCTAAATCACCATTTGGCAGGTCTATTGGGATTGGGATCTCTAGGGTGGGCGGGGCATCAGATACATGTTTCACTGCCAATTAACCAACTATTAGATGCAGGAGTTGACCCCAAAGAAATACCCCTTCCCCACGAACTCATTCTTAATCGCGATCTTCTAGCTCAGGCGTATCCGAGTTTTGCGAAAGGACTGATCCCATTTTTTACTCTTGACTGGTCAGAATACTCAGATTCTTTGACTTTCCGCGGAGGGTTGAACCCAGTGACGGGAGGTTTGTGGCTGACTGATACCGCACATCACCACTTAGCTATTGCCGTTCTTTTCTTGGTAGCTGGTCACATGTACAGAACCAACTGGGGTATCGGACATAGCACAAAAGAAATCCTGGAAGCTCATAAAGGCCCCTTCACGGGTGAGGGCCACAAAGGTCTCTACGAAATTCTAACGAGTTCGTGGCATGCTCAATTAGCAATCAATCTTGCCATGCTAGGTTCTTTAACAATTATTGTGTCCCACCACATGTATGCAATGCCCCCGTATCCTTATTTGGCCACCGATTATGCCACACAACTGTCTTTGTTTACGCATCATATGTGGATAGGAGGCTTTTTAGTGGTTGGCGCAGCTGCACACGCAGCTATTTTTATGGTAAGAGATTATGATCCAACTACTCAGTACAACAATTTGTTAGACCGTGTTATTCGGCACCGCGATGCAATAATTTCACATCTCAACTGGGTCTGCATCTTCCTAGGTTTTCATAGCTTTGGTCTATACATCCATAACGATACTATGAGTGCCTTGGGGCGTCCCCAAGATATGTTTTCAGATACCGCCATTCAGTTACAACCGATATTTGCTCAGTGGGTGCAAAATACCCATGCCTTGGCTCCCGGATCAACCGCGCCTAACGCGGCGGCGGGTACTAGCTTAACCTGGGGTGGCAGCGACTTAGTCGCTGTAGCCGGCAAAGTTGCCATAGCCCCAATTCCGTTAGGTACTGCAGATTTTCTAGTACACCACATCCATGCATTTACGATTCATGTTACTGTATTAATATTATCGAAAGGTGTTTTATTTGCACGCAGTTCCCGACTAATACCCGACAAAGCTAATCTTGGTTTCCGTTTTCCCTGCGACGGTCCCGGCAGAGGAGGTACCTGCCAAGTATCTGCTTGGGATCACGTCTTCCTAGGATTATTCCGGATGTACAATTCGATTTCAGTAGTTATATTTCACTTTAGCTGGAAGATGCAATCTGACGTATGGGGTACTGTGGGCGAACAAGGGGTGGTAAACCACATCACTGGGGGAAACTTCGCACAAAGTTCAACAACGATTAATGGATGGTTACGAGATTTTCTGTGGGCACAGGCTTCTCAAGTCATTCAATCATACGGTTCTTCGTTATCCGCGTATGGTCTTCTATTTCTGGGGGCTCACTTTGTCTGGGCTTTCAGTCTAATGTTTTTATTTAGTGGTCGCGGATACCGGCAAGAACTCATTGAATCCATTGTTTGGGCTCATAACAAATTAAAAGTTGCTCCTGTTACCCAACCTAGAGCCCTGAGTATTATCCAGGGACGTGCTGTGGGAGTAACTCATTACCTTCTGGGTGGAATCGCCACAACGTGGGCGTTCTTCCTGGCGAGAATCATTGCAGTGGGATAATGGCTAGGAGGATTTGAGAAACATTACGGCATCAAGATTTCCACAGTTCAGCCAGGGTCTATCCCAAGACCCAACTACTCGTCGCATCTGGTTTGGTATAGCCACCGCCCACGACTTCGAGAGTCACGACGATACTACCGAAGAACGCCTCTACCAAAAAATATTTGCATCCCATTCTGGTCAATTAGCTATCATCTTTCTATGGACCTCTGGAAATTTGTTCCATGTGGCTTGGCAGGGCAATTTCGAAGCATGGGTGCGGGACCCATTACACGTGAGACCAATTGCTCATGCCATTTGGGATCCTCATTTTGGTCAACCAGCTATCGAAGCCTACACCCGAGGGGGGGCTGCGGGTCCAGTCAATATTGCCTATTCCGGTGTGTATCAGTGGTGGTACACCATTGGTCTACGCAATAACCAAGATCTCTATACTGGAGCTATCTTTTTACTAGCTACTTCCGCTTCGTTTCTATTAGCTAGCTGGCTACATCTGCAACCTAAATGGAAACCAAGCATTTCTTGGTTCAAAAATGCCGAATCTCGGCTCAATCACCACCTTTCAGGACTCTTCGGAGTGAGTTCTTTGGCTTGGGCAGGGCATTTAGTCCATGTAGCTATTCCCGAAGCGAGGGGCAGCCATGTTAGATGGGATAATTTATTGACTGCCGCCCCGCATCCTCAAGGCTTGGGGCCGTTCTTCTCGGGTCAGTGGAGTATTTACGCGCAAAACCCTGACTCTAGTAGCCATTTGTTTGATAGCACTCAAGGAGCGGGAACAGCTATTCCAACCTTCTTGGGCGGATTTCACCCACAGACTCAAAGTTTGTGGCTAACTGATATTGCTCACCACCACCTAGCCATTGCCGTTGTGTTTATAATTGCCGGCCACACGTACAGGACTAATTCTGGTATCGGGCACAGCATGAAAGAGATTCTGGAGGCTCATACCCCTCCAGGAGGTAGGTTGGGCCGTGGACACAAAGGACTTTACGATGCGGTCAATAATTCTCTCCATTTTCAATTGGGGCTCGCTTTAGCTGCTTTGGGGGTCGTCACTTCGTTGGTCGCACAACACATGTATTCCCTACCCGCTTACGCTTTTATAGCGCAGGATTATACAACCCAAGCCGCGCTATACACCCATCACCAATATATCGCCGGGTTTATCATGGCAGGAGCCTTCGCACACGGAGCTATATTCTTTGTTAGAGATTATGATCCAGAACAAAATAAAGATAATGTCTTGGCAAGAATGTTAGAACACAAAGAAGCAATAATAGCTCACTTAAGTTGGGCTAGTTTATTTCTGGGTTTTCACACACTGGGGCTTTATGTCCACAACGATGTAATGCTAGCCTTCGGGACTCCGGAAAAACAGATTCTTATTGAACCCGTATTTGCTCAATGGATTCAATCTGCTCATGGTAAAACTTTGTATGGTTTCGATGTACTTCTATCCTCGGCAGGTAGTCCGGCAAGTAATGCCGGTCGGGGCTTGTGGTTACCCGGCTGGTTGGACGCTGTCAACAACAGCAGCAACTCGCTATTTCTAACGATTGGGCCCGGGGATTTCTTGGTCCACCACGCCATTGCTTTGGGTCTACACACAACTACACTGATTTTGGTGAAAGGCGCATTAGACGCGCGCGGTTCCAAATTGATGCCAGATAAAAAAGAATTCGGCTACAGTTTTCCCTGCGACGGTCCCGGCCGAGGCGGTACCTGCGACATCTCAGCTTGGGATGCCTTTTATTTAGCCGTTTTCTGGATGCTGAACACCATTGGATGGGTCACCTTCTACTGGCACTGGAAACACATAACTTTGTGGCAAGGCAACGCTGCTCAATTCAACGAATCTTCTACGTATTTAATGGGGTGGTTGAGGGATTATTTATGGCTGAACTCCTCACAACTTATCAATGGTTATAACCCCTTCGGTATGAACAGTTTATCTGTGTGGGCATGGATGTTCTTATTTGGACATCTTGTGTGGGCTACTGGATTTATGTTTCCAATTTCTCGGCGCGGTTACTGGCAAGAACTCATTGAAACCCTAGCTTGGGCCCACGAACGAACACCCTTAGCAAATGTGATACGCTGGAAAGATAAGCCAGTCGCTCTCTCTATCGTTCAAGCAAGACTGGTGGGGCTCGCCCACTTCTCCGTAGGTTACATATTTACCTACGCAGCTTTTCTAATTGCATCTACATCAGGTAAATTTGGCTAATTTTGGTTTGGTTGACTACCGAATTGCCCATCTACGCGTCAAGCTTACCCCCAATTATCTTCCACACCCGAGCCGATTTTGAGACCGATTATCCTTTTACCAATAATTAGAGATATGAATTTATTATTCCTCCTCTAGTTATTGGTAAATAAATTTTTGGTTGCAAGTTCAATTTGTTTTAAAGTAGTAATCCAATCCTGCTTACTTATTCATGAATTATGGCAAAGAAAAGTCTCATTGAGAAGGAGAAGAAGAAGAAGAAGTTGGTGGAGAAATACGACGTTACCCGTCAATCTTTGAAGAGACGGATTAAAAGTAGTTTGTCGATTCAGGATAAACTTACTATTTCAAAAGAATTGCAATCTCTACCGCGTAGCAGTGCACCTACTCGTCTCCATAACCGGTGCTCCCTAACCGGACGACCCAGATCCAATTACCGAGACTTTGGCTTATCTAGACACGTACCTCGTGAAATGGCACACACTTGTGTGCTGCCCGGAGTATCCAAATCAAGTTGGTAGGAAAAGTTTTCCTCCACCTATCTCACAAATGATGTCTAATTACCCGAAGTAGACAGTTCTTTCTGCTCATATTCAATGTAATTATTCAAAAGATGTATAATAATTACATTGGAGGCATTAACTAAGCGGGGTAGAGCAGCTTGGTAGCTCGCAAGGCTCATAACCTTGAGGTCACAGGTTCAAATCCTGTCTCCGCAAAGTGAACCATCAATTGTTTACCTACGTCAGTCGTACGGGGCTCGGTCTTCGGTCTTCGCCGCGAGCCCAGACTAATCAAATTCTTCCCCACGTTTCATCGACGGATTGGATATAGGTTTCTCCAGATTGGAGATCGAGAAAGTCCAAGTCGTCCTATCAATTACTAGATTGGGAATACTTGACGTCACGCATCAAGATAAAAATTATCCAACTACTATTTTTTCTTTTCCTTATACCTCCCTTTCTGAGCCTCTTCGTTCAATAGAACATAAACCTATCTACCTAGAGATAGATAAATAGATTTACAGGTGTATATCTAGATATACAAGTATATTTCGGGAACATAGCTACTTCGTGCCTTATGTTAGACCTAGCTTCTCCCGTCTGATCAAGTTCCGATCATGCGGTAAAAAAAAAACAAATTTTTTGCGAAGGCAGGACAAAAATTAATGGTGCGCCCAACATAACGTAACCCAAAATTGCTTCTGATCCGAGGCCCCTTTAACTCAGTGGTAGAGTAACGCCATGGTAAGGCGTAAGTCGTCGGTTCAAATCCGACAGGGGGCTAAATCGTACGAAATCCAAGGATCAAGCTGTTTCAGTTTCCCGGAAACGCCCGGGTCCGCGTGGTCTCGATGCGGAAGAAAAAGTTGTACTCCTCCTAGCGAAAAAGTTACAATTTTGCGAAATTATAATTAACCGCCTCGAATTTAAATTTCTTAGTCAAGTCGTTTCGTTTCTTATCCCAATTTACAGCTTGGGAGGTTTTGTTCCACCGAGTAATGTAATGTGTCGCCCCTTACCATATGGAAAAAACAGGTGGATATAATTTCTAATGCCGGGAACTTCTTTGTTACCCCTATCTCGGGAATTGAATGCGAATTCCCAATATCAATATATATATCTATATTGATATATCTATATTGATATATCTATATATCTATGTAGATATATTTCAGTTTGAATAAGGGGGAGGAAAATTACATAACAATATTTTCGCCGCCTATTTAAATAATTTCGCGTTACTAGCAAAAGTTAATCGAGTGTTTAGCACTCTTATTTGTCATATCCCCCCAATACCTCGATGTGATTTCGCCGTTGGGGTTTGGAGCAAAAAGAGAACCACTTTGTCCGATGCTTAATTTTGTGACATATCCTCCGCTCGAGATTAAACTGCAGCATGCCGCTACCCATTCCTGCTACTGGGGACCGAAGGAAAAAACTTTCAATTTCTACTGCGGATTGGTAAAATAAGTACCGAAATAATTCCAGAAAGGGGATAGATACCGCACATCTATATCTATCTATATCTATCTATATCTATCTATATATATATATATATACATATATTCTATATATGTATATATAGTATATAGATATAGTATATAGATATATGTAGCCCTTCACGCCGCTCTAGTATTTCTTCCCTCGGAGATTCAAAGAAACGAATTCGTCTTCTGCTAGGTCAGATTCCCGAGCCGAGGTACCGTTGGTGCGGCGGAGTGGTTAACAAAGTCTTGGAAGAAAAGAAAGGTCTACCCACTTCTCAAAAAACTACGTAACAAACGAGATCAGCTCGGGATTAAGTAAGTAATGAAAAAGAGATGCCTAAAATTTACAATTGTACAAAGGAAGGAGTTGATAAATAGGTAGGGTGATAAAAGCAGCTCGACACAAACAACAGGAGAAAGGGAGAGAGTAGGAAACTATAGGCGAGGCGGAGAAACGGTGGAGAGGGCAAAAAACCCCAAACCCCTGAGATTGAAAAACCTATCAGTCTCATTTTCGTATAATAACTCCTGGGAGTATGCCGCCTTGGCAAATGACTTTTCGGAGGGGCCAACGTTGCAGCGGACTATCTTACCGCGAAGGTACGGAACTACACCGCGTCGTGGCTCGAGAGAAACAAATAGGGGAACCCAGAAATGGTTTGAGGGGCCAAGTGAGGGAATGAATATGACCATTGCCATTGGAAAATCTTCCAAGGAACCGAAAGATTTATTTGATAGTATGGACGACTGGCTTAGAAGAGATCGCTTTGTCTTCGTGGGTTGGTCTGGCCTATTACTTTTCCCTACCGCTTACTTCGCTTTGGGCGGTTGGTTCACAGGTACAACCTTCGTCACTTCATGGTACACCCATGGGTTAGCTAGTTCTTACTTGGAGGGATGTAATTTTCTGACTGCCGCGGTATCCACTCCCGCTAACAGTTTGGCCCACTCCTTGCTTCTCTTGTGGGGACCTGAGGCGCAAGGAGATCTCACCCGTTGGTGTCAATTAGGTGGTTTATGGACCTTCGTTGCTCTTCACGGCTCTTTTGCTCTGATAGGCTTTATGTTACGCCAATTCGAGCTTGCGAGGTCTGTGCAACTACGCCCCTACAACGCGATAGCTTTCTCCGCTCCAATTGCGGTTTTTGTATCCGTATTCTTGATTTACCCTTTGGGACAATCCGGTTGGTTTTTCGCACCCAGTTTCGGCGTAGCCGCCATCTTCCGATTCATTCTATTTTTTCAAGGTTTTCATAATTGGACTCTGAACCCATTTCATATGATGGGGGTTGCGGGAGTCCTCGGCGCCGCCCTTCTATGCGCCATCCACGGCGCTACAGTCGAAAATACTCTGTTTGAAGATGGTGATGGCGCGAACACATTTCGCGCGTTCAACCCGACTCAGTCTGAGGAGACTTATTCAATGGTAACCGCGAATCGTTTCTGGTCCCAGATATTTGGTGTTGCTTCCTCCAACAAACGTTGGTTACACTTCTTCATGTTATTTGTGCCAGTGACAGGTTTATGGATGAGTGCTATTGGGGTAGTTGGTCTCGCCCTAAATTTACGTGCGTACGACTTTGTCTCCCAAGAAATTCGCGCAGCAGAAGATCCCGAGTTCGAGACTTTTTATACAAAAAACATCTTACTAAACGAGGGTATCCGTGCCTGGATGGCAGCTCAGGATCAGCCCCACGAAAACCTTGTATTCCCCGAGGAGGTTTTACCCCGTGGAAACGCTCTTTAATGGAACCCTCTCGCTGGGTGGTCGCGATCAGGAAACTACAGGTTTTGCTTGGTGGGCTGGCAATGCCCGACTTATCAATCTGTCTGGCAAATTGCTTGGTGCCCATGTAGCTCATGCCGGCCTGATTGTCTTTTGGGCTGGAGCTATGAATTTGTTTGAGGTGGCTCATTTCGTATCGGAGAAGCCTATGTATGAGCAGGGACTAATCCTACTTCCCCACCTGGCTACTCTGGGTTGGGGGGTGGGTCCCGGCGGGGAGGTAGTCGATACCTTTCCCTATTTCGTTTCCGGAGTACTCCATTTGATTTCCTCTGCAGTTTTGGGATTCGGGGGTATATATCACGCCCTGATCGGACCCGAAACTTTGGAGGAATCCTTTCCTTTTTTCGGCTATACCTGGAAAGATAAAAATAAGATGACTACAATTCTTGGTATTCATTTAATACTACTAGGTCTTGGAGCTTTTCTCCTAGTTCTCAAAGCACTCTATTTTGGGGGGTTGTATGACACATGGGCCCCCGGGGGTGGAGATGTAAGAGAGATTACGAATCTTACCCTAAGTCCTAACGTTATCTTTGGCTACCTACTGAAATCTCCTTTCGGGGGCGAAGGTTGGATTGCGAGTGTGGATAATCTGGAGGATATCATCGGGGGACATGTATGGCTGGGATCCATTTGCCTTTTCGGCGGAATTTGGCACATATTGACAAAACCGTTTGCATGGGCTCGTCGCGCTTTCGTATGGTCCGGGGAAGCTTACTCATCCTACAGTTTGGGAGCCCTTGCCATTTTTGGCTTCACCGCCTGCTGCTTCGTCTGGTTTAACAATACAGCTTATCCCAGTGAATTTTATGGTCCCACCGGTCCAGAAGCTTCTCAGGCCCAAGCTTTTACCTTCCTTGTCAGGGACCAACGTCTCGGTGCCAATATAGGTTCCGCCCAAGGACCTACTGGGTTGGGTAAATACCTGATGCGGTCCCCCACGGGAGAAATTATCTTTGGAGGCGAAACTATGCGCTTCTGGGATCTTCGCGCTCCTTGGTTAGAACCTTTGAGGGGCCCCAATGGTTTAGATCTCGGTAAATTGAAGAGGGATATACAACCATGGCAGGAGCGACGATCCGCGGAGTATATGACCCATGCCCCCCTGGGCTCTCTAAACTCTGTAGGTGGAGTAGCTACTGAGATCAACGCCGTGAACTACGTATCTCCCCGGAGTTGGTTAGCCACTTCCCACTTCGTTCTGGGATTCTTTTTCTTCGTGGGTCATCTATGGCACGCGGGTAGAGCTCGCGCAGCCGCAGCCGGGTTTGAAAAAGGAATTGACCGCGATACCGAACCCGTTCTTTCTATGACACCCCTTAATTGAAACTCGGAAACACATGTCGAGGTGGTGGATAAATGGAGAGAAATCTTTACTTCCCTTTATTTTAGCTAGCAGGCAGATATCTAATAAGTCTATGTCTTCGCGTCAGTGCTGGACTCATTACATCCAGGTAAACTCTATCTATCTATCTATCCAAACAGATAGATAGATATCGTCCCATTATCTGGTGATAGATAATACCAAATTCTCCTTATTTTAACAGGAGAAAGATAAATATTTTATAGTAATAACTGCCGCCCTTTCCGTCCAGCTTTATTTAATATAAATAGTAGGAGAGAGAGGGATTCGAACCCTCGATGGCATTTCGTTGCCATGCCAGTTTTCAAGACTGGAGCCTTAAACCACTCGACCATCTCTCCCGACGAGGCGTATTTTTCACCCGATATTCAGAGGTGTCAATCACGTTTTTTATGCACTTCCGATAAGAGGTAGAAAGGGTCATCAAAAAAAAAAATAAATATATATTTATTTTTTTTTGATGCATATCTCTTCCTTCTTCACCGAGATTTCTTTATACCGCGAAAGATGTGGCGGCAATTCCGACCGCGGAGTTGTTGCAGATAATCATCCCGAATGTCGGAATTCAAACCAATTATAACTCAACGAGTACCTTGCGAAGTTTGAGGTAGTTAGTGGCAAGGAGGAGGTATTCGCGCCCCGTCGACAGAGTAAGTCGCGTCGAGGCGAGAGTTCCGTCGGATGAGGATTGAATGGTACGAACAACTTATTCCCCATGCGGAAACAATAAGAATTATGACTATCGCGTTCCAATTAGCTTTATTTGGATTAATTGCCATTTCGTTCCTACTAGTTGTGGGTGTCCCCGTCGCGTTCGCATCCCCCGGTGGCTGGTCTAGCAACAAAAATATCGTCTTCTCAGGGGCTTCATTATGGGTTGGATCAGTTTCTTTGGTAGGTATACCCAACTCCTTAATCTCTTAAACATTTGTCACTTCGGTTCCTCCTCTCGTAATTCACCGTTACGAGTGGAGACGCCAAGCGGAGGATATTTCCGACCATAGATGGATGTAGGTAAAGGGCTACAGCAGGAAGTTTATTTTAGCAGCTGGGGGAAGGTGAGATATATGCGAGGTCCTTCCGATAAATTAAGTTTTTCACGATAAACTTTTCTTTTTCGCGACAAACTTAAGACGTACGTGAGTTTGTTAAATACTAAGAAACTGTTGCAGCGTTAAAATGAAGTAGTAGATTATGCGGATATAGTTGAATGGTAAAATATCTCCTTGCCAAGGAGATGACGCGGGTTCGATTCCCGCTATCCGCCTACCCCGTGGGAAATAAACAGGTTACGTCATATATCTAAGAATATGCGTAGAAATTTTTGTGGAATTATTTAGTTTTTTCGAGGGAAGGGAAACAAGCAACGAAATTTCGTCGTTTGTTTCCGTCTCAATTCGTCGTTTGTTTCCGTCTCAAATTGAATAAAATGTTGGGATGAAACAACCTTTTCCCTGTCGAGGTAGCCATTTCGCTAGCAAATGCATATCGTGAGTGAATTGCGGGGAGGGGGTAGCCAGCTACTTGCTAATGCTTCTGCTGGGTAGTATACTTACTAATACTACTAGAACTGCCAGACGTCCAGAATCGCCATACATCGATGACATACTCATTATATAAACTACTTGCTACCGAACATTCCGAACTGGATCAGTGCTTCTTCCTTGCCCCCGGACTGGCGCTGCTCGTCGATGTCGATAGTTAGCGGGGGGCGATATAGTCAAGCGGTAAGACGGAGGACTGCAAATCCTTAATTCCCCAGTTCGAATCTGGGTGTCGCCTAACAATAAAATCTCTCCGTATGATGAATAACTAAATTCATTTGGTTTATTTGGATTTACTTAGTTTACTTGGATTTACTTAGTTTACTTGGATCCATTAATTCAGGTAGTTTTACCGGGGATCGTTTGCTGCGCCGAAATCGGATACAGGTTGAGGTGCTCTATAGCCTGTTATAGCCTATCACGTTTCATGTGCCTCGATGCGTCACGCATAAACAATCCCAATTCAGTATATCATTAATTGGCAACCCGAGAGTCCAAATTACCAAAACCTTTGAGGGGATAAACGTCAGTCAGTACCATTGAAAAAAGAAAAAAAAAAAGATAAATATATATATATATAGGTTTCCACATACTCGGCGGTTAGGTTTCCACAAACTCGGTGGTATTGGAGTAAGCTATCAAGCAGGCGTCTGCTCCTCACCGACAACGCGTTTGAAGCTTTTTCAAGCTTCGCCTCGCATTTGGACTTGTAGATAATTAGTAATTAGCAAAAATCGAGAGAGTGAATAGATAGGAATTACAACTACGGATTTAGTTACTACAGCTTGGGCTGCCCTGACGGTGATTTCTACATTTTCCCTCCCACTTGTAGTTCGGGGAAGAAGCGGATTGCGACAAACGGTTAGCCGGGTCTTTACTCGTCTAATTCGGGGGATACGCGTCGTTGTGGCGAGACCACTTCGTGCCTCCCCCACCCTATATTTTGCTTCCGGGTAAAAAAGCCCGATGCAGCCGCTTCTTATTTAATTCCCTTATTCTATTTGTTATTTCAAAAATTAAAATAACAAATTGGATGAATTTAGTAAGCTAGTAGACTTCTTGTTTTCTCTCGCTATCAAAAAGAACCTCTCCCGGTTGCTGTTAGTTTATCCCGTGGCTAATTGAAACTTCAAATGTTTTGTCTGATATTGCGGCTGCGCCCGGAATAAGAAGTAGGAAATGAATATACACCTGACATATAATTGAGATCATACCTCCGGTTCGGATACCTCACTTCGTTTCGCTTGGTTTGCTTAGGTTGATTCACCTCCTTCCGAGAGATATGCGAAAAGGTAAATCCGAGTGCTCCAGCCCAACACCTGAAACTAATCATCGGGTAGGACCTAGCTTTGCAAGTAGAGGTTGTGCAAGTAGAAATTGATAGATCACTTTTTTGATCTATCAATTTTGCGCAATTCTATTCGGGAATGATGCGTAATAGTGGTAGGTAGAAAGAGAGAAACGGGGGGGGGGGGGGGCATAGATTTCAATTCACATAAAGGAAGCTAATCAGGAGGGGGCGCCAACTTAGGAGTAAGTTGCTACCAGCAACAACCGAGTAGCATGGAAACTTCGTACGGAATAGAGGGAACGGTTTGCATATCGCTCCGTCTTGCAGCGAGCAAACAGTGTCCCCTGCTTCTCCTCTTCTCATTCGCTCTTGCATACGAAGATTTCTTGACAAGCAAGACGGGTAGTTGTTACCAGTCACTAGTTATTCTGAGCGGCCGTTTGAATGTAAAGAATAAGTAGAAAAGCTGTTGGGATTGGGATAAAAAGTGCGGTGGCTACGAACGCAAGAATATTTACTTCCGTATTGGTAGTTCAAATCATCAATCGGAAAATAGCTCGAGTGGGTTTCATAGGAAAAAACTCTCGGACTTCATTATGAACCATCTAGTTTTAATTAGTCGGGTCGACCGAATCCTTGGTTAGTCGCAGATAAAAAAAAATATCAAAGTCAAATCTTCGATATCGATTACATAGTATATCACGAAATGAAATCTCGAGAATACCTATTCCTTGCTTTTGCGCAGTAGCAGCCTACCCCCGACGCCTCGGCTTCGGATTAATTGATTAACTGATTAACCGCCATAATTAATTTGCTGTAGCTAAAAAATATATATATATATATAAGTTAATTGAATGATTTGTCTAAACCCAATCCAGATTTTTAGAAAATTTGGTTCCCCTGTTACTTCCTCGTCAGTTTTTCCAGATTGACAACTCGTAGGGAATACCCCTATTCTTCCGAAAAGCAATAAGGCCCCCATCGTCTAGAGGCCCAGGACACCTCCCTTTCACGGAGGCGACGGGGATTCGAATTCCCCTGGGGGTATTCATATTTCTATTCATCTTTCAAAAATCATCTGTCAGAAATTTCATTGATCATATCGGTAAAATGTATTCTTACTTCCTCGCCGATTCCTTCCCACCCAAAAGATAGAGCTCATATTCGACTTGTTAAAAGTCGGTAACTCGATGAGTCGAAACCTAAGTGTTCACAAATTAAATTATGGGTCGATGCTCGAGTGGTTAATGGGGACGGACTGTAAATCCGCTGGCAACGCCTACGCTGGTTCGAATCCAGCTCGACCCAAGTACGAGGCTGTAGATTGAACTTTGAACTGTCGCATCTCGTTGGAGTTTACCGGGATTGACGGGTCTCGAACCCGCAACTTCCGCCTTGACAGGGCGGTGCTCTAACCAATTGAACTACAATCCCAATAGGTAATTTGATATGAGTCTATGTATCAATTGCCTCAGAGTCAACGCTGAGTCAGCGATCTCTTTTCTTTTCCTCGGGGGGGGGGGGGTTGTCTCCGCTTCGGTGAATAGTCGCGAGAAGTAGCCAGATCTATCTACCGTTGGATCGGTAATGACTTTTAGATTAGACGGGTGTAAAATTTTTTCGAAACCCAACCCTTTCATTTTCATTAGCGAGTAGCCTCTTTTCGTAGATTTGAACTAAGCTTTAAGTGGTTGATGAAGCAAAGAAGCTATCGACGGAAAGGGGAACATTCATATGTTTCTTCAAGCTTTCCTGGTAATCAAAATTCCCGATATTATATAATTGTCAAACCCACTTTATGATATAAATGTCAAACCTACTTTATGATATAATTGTCAAACCTACCTCACTGCTACGTATCTCCCAGTTTTACCTTCCACCGACCGTTACCTAAATTTAATTTCGGATGCGTAGGTATTTCGACCAATTTCGATACAAAATGACTTGCCTAATTAAGAACTACGTAGGTTTGCAAAATATGGGTCGCACATATTTTTTTCGTTCACAGTTTGTGAAAAAGATTTAATAACTTTATAGTTTTCTCCACACTTTCTTTTGCCCACTCGCCACCCCAACTTTATCCGTAAATAATCGCGGATGAAGTAGAAACAGAGAATAAATTGATTTCAAATTGTTTGGGGGCTAGAAGTGGAGTCTCCCATACGTGGAAAATTGGAAGTACGTGAATCCAACCAATATATTGTCAATTGAGGATGGGTCTCGATGTGTTACTTTATCGGAAAGAGATATAAATAGTTAGAAGGAGATAGAAATATGCCTGTACCACCAGAACTTGCACAAATTCAATTTGAAGGGTTTAATCGATTTATTCACGAAAGATTGCTTGAAGAACTTGAAAATTTTCCGAAAATTGGAGATACAGATAGGGAAGTCGAATTCTGATCTATTAGTGAACGGTACCAATTGACGGAACCGTCAGTCGAAGAAAAAGATGCCGCGTATCAATGTGTTACATACTCATCCGATCCATATGTACCAGTTTAATTGACTCGTAGCGAAGATGGAGTGGTGCAAGAAGAAGACGTGCGGCCCGGATCTATTCCTTGGATGAATTCTAAAGGAACGTTCATTATTAATGGGGTTGCCAGAGTTTTAGTCAATCAAATTTTGAGAAGTCCCGGTATTTATCACAATCGGGAATCCGATCAAAAAGGAGTTTCCACGTATACTAGCACTGCAATTTCGGATCGGGGAGGGAGATTTAAACCGGAAATGGATAGGAAAGGAAAAATTTGGGTTCGCATTAGCAGGAAGAAAAAGATATCCATTTCGATCTTATCAATAGCTATGGGGTTAAGCAAAAGAGATATTTTGAAAAATGTTCGTTACCCCAAGATTTTTTCAAATATGTTAAAAAAACAAGAAGGGGCCGTTGAATCGTCGGAGGATGCTACAGCAGAACTTTATAAACACCCGTACTCTGCCACAGACGCGGATATCTCATTTTCAGAATCTATATTCAAGGAGTTATAGAAGAGGTTTTCTCAACACAGATGTGAGTTGGGGCGGATTGGTCGACGAAACCTAAACATCAAACCAACTCTTGATGTACCCGAAACAGAACATTTTCCGTTACCCCAAGACATATTAGCAGCCACAGATCACTCGATAGAAATCAGCTACGGAATAGGCAACCTCGACGACATAGATCACTTGAAAAATCGACGTGTTCGATCTGTAGCGGATTCGCCTCAGGAACAGTTGAAATTGGCCTTAAACCGGTTGGAGAATTCGATTCGGCAAAATCTATCTAGGGCCGTTAGGCGCAAACGCGCGATAACGCCCCGGGGATTAGTCACACCTGTACCAGTAATAGCAACTTTCAAGGAGTTTTCTGGGTCACACCCCCTATCACAATTTCTAGACCAAACCAATCCATTATCAGAAATGGCTCATAAGCGAAGATTAAGCTCCGTAGGTCCTGGCGGATTGACACGTCGAACTGCCAGTTTTCAAGCTAGAGATATTCACTTTAGTCATTATGGCCGTATCTGCCCGATCGAAACATCGGAAGGTATGAATGCTGGCCTTATTTCGTCACTAGCTATTCAGGCAGAAATTGGTAATTCCGGCTCTTTGCGGAGCCCGTACCTTGAAATGTCGGAATCATCCGAAAAGGAGCAATTAATCGACTCATCTCCCACTGAAGATGATTGCTACCGAATAGCAACCGAGAATTCATCAATATCCCAATGGAGAACTGGAGGGAAGGAACTCATACCGGTTCGATATCAACAAGAATTTCTCAGCGTCCTTTGGGAACAAGTTGATTTCCGAAGCGTCCATCCCTTACATTATTTCTCCATCGGAGCTTCTCTTATTCCATTCATTGAGCATAATGACGCGAACTGCGCCTTAACGGGTTCTACCATGCAACGTCAAGCGGTTCCACTGGTTAATCCCGAAAGATGCTTCGTAGGGACTGGGTTAGAGAGTTAAGTAGCTTCAGATTCGGGAAGTGTAGTTGTATCCGGACGAGAAGGATAAATCCGATATATTGATGGTAATAAAATTGAACTATCTTCAATTGGTGGGGCGACAAGCAATGATGCCGCTTCACGCGTTATAAGCAGTGAGTTGAAGATATATGAGCGTTCCAACAATAATACCTGTATACACCAAAAGTCTACGGTTTCGGCGGGAGAATTACCGAAACGTGGAGAAGTCATCGCGGATGGGGCAGCAACCGCCGGGGGGGAATCGGCTTTAGGTAGGAATATCCTAGTGGCCTACATGCCGTGGGAAGGATACAATTTCGAAGATGCGGTGTTGATTAGTGAACGCCCAATATACGAAGACATCTCCACATCTTTTCACATTGAAAGGCACGAAGTTGAAGTTTGCATAACAAATCAGGGTCCTGAAAGGGTTACCAAGCAAATACCTCAATTGGATAGTCATACGCTTCGACACTTAGACGATAATGGGCTCGTGGAATCGGGGTCTTGGGTGGAGGCCGGAGATGCCTTGGTGGGTAAACCGACGCCCCAAGAGGGGGCAGATTCGTCACGTGCTCCGGAGGGGAGATCATTACAAGCCATTTCTGGTATACAACTAGTTAACGCAAGAGAAAGCTGTCTGAAAGTTCCGATTGGTGGAAGGGGTCGAGTCATTGACGTCAGGTGGGTCTACCCCGAAGACGACACTTCGAACGATTCGGAAGTCATTCATATTTATATACTGTAAAAGCGTAAGATACAAGTAGGTGATAAGATAGCTGGTAGACATGGAAATAAAGGTATTGTGTCAAAAATATTACCCAGACAAGATATGCCTTATCTGCAAGATGGTACACCAGTCGATACGATATTAAGTCCTTTAGGAGTACCTTCATGAATGAATGTGGGACAGATTTTCGAATGCCTACTTGGGTTAGCCGGGGAGTTTTCAGAAACCCACTACCGCATAGTACCCTCCGATGAGAGATACGAACGGGAAGCCTCTAGAAAACTAGTATTTTCAGAACCTTGTAGAGCAAGTGCAAGTACTCGTAATCCGTGGTTGTTTGAACCTGATCACCCCGGAAAGAGCCGATTGATCGATGGACGAACGGGTGATCCCTCCGTGCAACCCATTACAACTGGAAAAGCCTATATGATGAAATTGATTCATCAGGTCGACGATAAAATTCATGCCCGATCCAGCGGACCTTACGCGCTTGTTACGCAGCAACCTCTCAAGGGGAGATCCAGACGGGGGGGGCAACGGGTTGGAGAAATGGAAGTCCGGGCTTTGGAGGGTTTTGGCGTGTCTTATACGTCGCAAGAAATGCTTACAACTAAATCGGATCATATTCAGGCTCGTTACAAGGTACCTAGTGCAATTACGACCGGAAAACCTGTTTGCAAAACCAATACCGTTCCAGAGTCTTTCCGATTGCTAGTTCGGGAGTTACGTTGCATGGGTTTAAACCTGGAGCACAACTTCGTAATTGAAGAAGATTTGGAGAGGGAGAGTGAAAACATTTGATACCCAATTGAAACTTCTCTGACGAATAATCAATCAAAACTTTTTCTATTACGATTCATCGAGCTAATTATCAACAGCTTCGGATTGGACTGGCTTCCCCCGAACAGATTCGCGGCTGGGCTGAGAGGGAGTTACCCAACGGAGACGTTGCCGGGCAAGTTGATTAACCTTATACGCTGCATTACAAGACTCACAAACCAGAGAGAGATGGCCCATTTCGTGAAAGGATACTCGGGCCCATGAGAAGCGGCGTCTGCGCGTGTGGAAACTATCGATCGGTCGGTAGCGGAGAGGAGTATTCCAACTTCTGCAAACATTGCGGAGTTGAGTTTACCGACTCCCGAGTTCGAAGATACCGGATGGGATACATCAAACTTGCGTGTCCGGTAACCCATGTGTGGTTTTCAAAGCGAATCCCTAGTTATATTGCAAATCCACTTGCCAAACCTCTTAAAGAACCAGAAAGCCCAGTATATTGCGATGCGTGACTCGATTGTATGTGTCGATCATTACAGATTGACTATAAGCTGTCATCCCATGCAAAAGTGGGAAGCCTCTGACCGACATGTCCCTCGCGTCGATCGAGGGATATTGTCTAACTCGGGACAAGAACTGTCTCGTACAGAGTGGGGACCCCCTCCATGGTTAATTTTTAGTAAAAAATCCAGCGATTGGGCTTCGTTATAACTCTTCCCACCCCCCGTTGATGGGATGAAATTCAAGTGCTTTTCGACGCAATCCTTTGGTTTTATCCCCCCCCCCTTCCCTTCCTCTTTCTCGGAAAAAACTTTCTAAGTAGTATTTTCCATATATGGTTACGAAAATCCAATCATCGCATCGATTTTTCTATTCAACTCAATTAGTAGCCATCGAAGTGGAGTGGAAACCCAAAGAGGGATGTGATCGCATCGGGAACAAGGAAAATATCTCCAGCCTACGACTGAGTCGAGAAAGAAGTATTGAAGGGAAATACTACTTCTTTACCGGTAGATCGCTCAATACGGAGGAGGGTCCAAGACTACTCGAGAAAAACAAGTTGAAACCCGAGTAATGAGCAACTACTTAATCTTCAGCGAGACGGTATTACTGCGTCTCAGACAGAGACGTCAAATTGTTTCAAATTTACGCTTAGTTATTTGAGCCGGATGAGAGGAAACACTCGTGTCCGGTTCTGGGGGGGGGGGCACCACCCGACCTATCCCAATCTTTTTCTCGCTAGGCCCGTGGCCGAAAGGCCCAACCTATTAAGATTGCGGGGTTTGTTCAATTACGAAGACCGATCCTGGAGAAACATGCTTCCCATATCTCTCTCCACTCGAAATTATGAAACGCTTCAAGGGAACGAAATCGCCACTGGGGGAGATGCCGTCAAAAAAGGATTAACTAGTTTGGATCTGCAGAGTGTTATGGATCGTGCACATTTGGAGTGGCAGGCGCCGGCAAAGCAAAGGCCTGTTGGGAATGAATGGGAAGACCGAACAATTCAAAGAAGGAAAGATCTTTTGGTCAGACGGATGAAATTAGCCAAAGATTTCTTACGGACGAATCTAAAACCGGAATGGATGGTTTTAGATCTCCTGCCGGTTCTTCCACCCGAATTGAGACCAATAGTTGAATCGTATGAAGGCGAATTAGTAACTTCCGACCTTAATGAGCTTTACAGAAAGGTAATTCATCGAAATAATACTCTTGCCGAATTCCCATCGGGGAGTGAATTCACGCCGGAGGGATTAATCATTTGTCAGAAGAGACTTATTCAAGAAGCCGTAGACGCTCCCATCGATAATGGTATACGTGGGCAACCAATGAGGGATATCAATAATAGACCCTACAAATCATTTTCAGAGGTTATTGAGGGCAAAGAAGGACGATTTCGTGAGAATTTGCTCGGAAAACGGGTTGACTACTCGGGTCGCTCCGCCATTGCCGTAGGCCCATCCCTTTCATTACATCAATGTGGATTACCCCGAGAAATGCCAATCGAACCTTTCCAAGTATTTGTAATTCGTAACTTGATCGGATGACATCTCGCTTGTAACCTACGAGCGGCTAAAAGTATGATACGAAAAGAAGATCCCGTTATATGGGAAGTGCTTCGGGAAGTTATGCGGGGTCATCCCATACTGCTGAATCGAGCACCTACTTTGCATAGGCCGGGTATACAGGCATTTCAACCCATTTTAATAGAAGGACGTGCTATTCGTTTGCATCCATTGGTTCGTGGGGGGTTTAACGCAGATTTCGACGGAGATCAGATGGCCGTTCATGTGCCCCTATCTCTCGAAGCTCAGATTGAAGCTCGTCTTCCGATGTTTTCACACATAAATTTGTTATCCCCCGCCACGGGCGATTCTGTATCTGTCCCGAGTCAAGACATGCTTCTCGGTCTCTATGTACTAACAATTGAGAACAAGCAAGGAATCTATGGAAACAGACATTCCATTTCTGTGGGAGGGGGTGATGTCCACCCCGCCGGAATACCCCGCTTCGGCAGTTACTACGACATACTCAGGGCCAAGGAATCAAATCAAATTGATTTCTGTAGCTTCTTGTGGCTTCGATGGGAAACTAATTTGAAAATGATTAGTTCGAAAATTCGTGAATTACCTGTTGAATCTCAATATGAATCCTCGGGAACCTCTCTTCACTCTTATGATAATTACCAGATTAGAAAGTGTAGGAAGGGATGTATCTCAAGTATATATGTACTTACCACGGCTGGTCGCATTTTGTTTAATCAACAGTTGAAGGAAGCGACGCAAGGTGTGTCGAAAGCCTCTTCGTGCGCTACCTCGTCCGTACCGAATGTGATGACACGAGACGAAATGCCTACATCCAACCGCAAAAATGAAGAATGAAAAATCTCCTATATATAAATATATTTACTAAATATATTTATTAAATCGCTTAGTTTCAAATTATTGATTAATAGATGTCGCAACATAAAGATATATATAAGGTGAGGTTTCTAGAATGACGGATCAAACTGAATTACCGTTCTGCAATAAAACAATGGATAGAGTTGCAATGAGGCGACTCATCGGCAAGTTAGTCGTTTGTTTTGGAGTTGCATCTACGACAAATATTTCGGATCAAGTTAAGATTTTGGGTTTTCAGCAAGCTACCAAAGCATCTGTCTCGTTGGGCATCGACGACCTCCTAGCAGTACCATCCAGAGGATGGCTTGTACAAGACGCTGAGAAATAAGGTTACCTTTCGGAGCAGCATTACCGCCACGGAAGTCTGCATGCCGTAGAAAAATTACGTCAGTCAATTGAAGCCTGGTACGCCACAAGCGAATGTCCAAAACGGGAAATGAATCCAAGCTTCAAAATGATCGATCCTTTAAATCCAGTCCACATGATGTCTTTTTCGGGGGCCCGGGGAAGTATATCTCAAGTTCATCAGTTGCTTGGCATGAGGGGATTGATGTCGGATCCTCGGGGACAAGTAATTGATCTACCCATTCGAAGAAACCTTCGCGAAGGCCTATCCTTGACGGAATATATCATTTCTTGCTACGGTGCCCGCAAAGGGGTTGTGGATACCGCCGTTCGAACCTCCGACGCTGGATATCTAACACGCAGACTTGTTGAAGTGGTCCAACACATTGCCGTACGCAAGAGGGATTGCGAAACTACCAAAAGCATTGCTTTGCCGAATATCGCCGAAGAGAAACGAGAATCTATTAGAGAAATATCATATCAAAAATTGGTTGGACGTGTGCTGGCAGGTAACGTTTATTGGGATGTTAGATGTATCGCCACCCGTAATCAAGATATCAGTGATGGACTGGCTAGTAACTCAGTGGCATCGGCACAGCCAATATATGTGAGATCTCCTTCGACACGTAAAAGCATTTTCTGGATTTGTCAGTGGCGTTACGGTCGGAGTCTTGCCCATCACGACTTAGTAGAATTGGGGGAAGCTGTTGGCATCATCGCGGGTCAATCCATTGGAGAACCGGGAACTCAATTAACATCAAGAACTTCTCATACAGGTGGGGTATTTACGGGCGATATCGCAGAATACGTACGAATTCCGTTTAATGGGCTTATTAATTCCGATGGGAGGCTGGTTTATCCCACACGTACGCGACACGGGCATCCTGCCTGGATGTGTCGAAACGATTTATCCGTTGTTATCAGGAGTTGTGGCGCTATACACGATTTTGTCGTTCCAGCTCAAAGTCTACTTATGATTCGAAACGGTCAGTATGTCGAGGCGCAGCAAATCATCGCGGAAGTACGCACCAAAGAGTTTCCCCTTAAGGAACGTATCCAAAAAGCTATCTATCCAAATTTAAAGGGAGAGATTCACTGGAGTAAATTTGTGTGGCATGTCCGCGATTGCATAGACAATCCCATTCGTGTTGTACGCGAGGCGGGCCATATCCGGATTCTTTCGGGAGCTTATGGCGATTCCGACGAAAGCTACTTGTTTCGCAAAGATCAAGATAGAGTCGGTATCAAACCCAACTCTATCGAAAGGAGGTACGATTACTTCGAAGGGATTGGCGAGAAAGAAATTGATGCCGCCAGCAGCGAAGGTTCTCGAAAAAATATCCGAGAATTTGGAATCGATCCGAAATATTTTTCAAATTGGTCAAAACCTCCAACATTTAACTATATTATATCTAATATCAAAGTGGAGCGGTCCGAAAAAACTGAATCCGTTTCCCTGTCGTTGGAAAGACAACAAGAAAATTTTAGCGAATCACGTTTTGCAAATATTGATGTTCAACTAAACAGCATCTTGGATGGGAGTGATATACTTGCCATCCACGAAAAAGTCGAGTATCAAACTGGTGTTTCGGGGATTGTGAAATATGGTACCATAGAGGTTGAACCCATCGATGAAAAGAGAATTGTAAAATTTTCCTCCGGCGGTGAGACGGGAAAGGCGACTTCCGGCTCGTGGTATAGAGTAGTCAGGGGAGGCAATTCCTTTCTAATTCCCGAAGAGGCTTATACTATATATGAACCTCTATCCTCTATTTTGGTAGCAAACAATACTATTGTAGAAAAAGGCACACGAATAACTGATACCGCTAGTTGTAAAGTAGGTGGACTAATCCGAATTGAGAAGACATCAACGAGTGGTATTACGGTAAGAGTATTACCCGGATATATTCACAACCCAGAGAAGGCAACTGGTGTGCGAGGACAAAATATTAATCCAGTAGGGTCAGGTAATGTGATTCTTAGTGAAATCAAAGCCAGGGGTTGGGTTTACCTCCAATCGGTTACACTTTACAGGAGAAGAAAGACCTCCGTCCCGGCAAGACCAGTTGTCAAATACGACGTCTCTAGCGATTCTTTGCCGCAAGGAGTCTTCTGTGCTGATAAGCCAAAAACGCAGAAACGCGCGAAAGTTCAAACCCTTCTATGTATCTCCCATAGAAATGGTGAGGAAATCGAAATGATTAATCAAACAACTACTCAATTAATTCGAACTCTTTTAGTGGCTGGGTGGCGGAGACACTTTCGTGAGACCCCCCCCACAGAAAAGACTGCGGAAAGGAATTATCTATCTCCCACCAGTGTGCGAATCAATAATCTCTCCGGTACTTTTCTTCAGGTTAATTCGGTGGCATCTCCCCCCGCACGGAGGCTCGGGGTCAGTCAGGCTTCCCAAAATTTGGTGCCTGTCGACAAGCCCTTTCTCGCTCAAGTCAATTTATCCAGCGACGGCAATGATTTAGCTCTTAAACGTCGGGGCGTTACTGTTCATTCGGTGCCAGAACATGGTACATCTTTCTTAACTTTGTCGCCGTTTGACTTTTATCGCACTAATTACTTCTCCTTTGCTCATTCGAGCAATAATAACTACCACAGAGGGGTTGGAAAATACTCCCCTCGATCAGAATCGGGTATAAGATCCGGTATAAGCGGTCCGTACGGGAGTCCGGGAAACGTCTCATTCAGTTCCAAATATGAATCTCTTTCGGAGAAGTATCCAAATCTAGAAATTGAAGAGAGGTCAGTTAAATTTGAAAGATCGAGCTTCACTTGCTGTCAATTAGATTTTGAAGAGGTAGGTCTATCGGGGACTTCGTACGCAATTTCCTATTTCTCGGCTACCCCCCATTTGGCACTGAGTAGCAAAGCTTCCTCCTTTATAAATTATTTTGTCGATTATTCGACAGGTACGTATTCAGCAGATACGCCGGACCACCGACATCAGTATTTAATTGATGAAACCAAATTAACATTGAGATGTCCTATAAATTCTTTTTTAAATATATTTTTATTGGAAAAGCCAATTCGTCCGACGCCGAAACTTTTCAATCGGGGAATTCTATTAATTAATCCGGGGCTATTAATCAGCGAAAGTCGATATTTCTGTGGGGGTAATGTGTTTCCCCAGTCCGGTCAGGTCGTAGCCATTCACCGAGATTACTTACTAGTCAGAACTGGCAGGACCCTGCTGGCGACCCGGGGAGCAACTCCCCACAAGATATCTGGAGACATCGCTGGGGAGGGAGATACACCAATAACACTACCGCATGATAGATTGAAATCTGGAGACATTACTCAGGGTCTTCCGAAAGTTGAGCAGCTGCTGGAGTCTCGTTCCGTCGCTTCTATTCCGGCAAGAATCGAAGATCTTTTCGGGCGATGGAACCGGGGTATTGCGAGATTAATTGGGAACCTTTGGAGCCACTTTTTAAGTGCTGGAACAAGTATGGAACGCCGCCAACTGATTCTAATTAATGAAATTCGAGAAGTTTACGAATCTCAAGGGGTACAAATATCCGACAAACATCTAGAAATTATTATTTGGCAACTGACATCAAGGGTTGTGGCGTCGGAAGACGGAATAACCAATGTCTTCCCTCCCGGGGAGCTTGTCGAGTTGTCACAGGCGGAACGGATGAATCGTGTATCAAAGAGACCAATTTTCTATGAACCTATCATACTGGGGATGACAAAGGCATCCCTTAATACTACCAGTTTCTCATCAGAGGCGAGTCTTCAAGAAACTACGCGAGTATTGGCCAAAGCTGCTCTCCGCGGCCGAATCGATCGGTTAAAAGGGTTGAAGGAAAATGTTATTCTTGGCGACGTCGTCCCCGTTGGAACAGGTAGTCCGGAAATCGCTTGCCAACTAGAAGTGAATAAGCGAAAAGGATTTCATTCGGCAATAGATAGGAATAGCAAGAACCCCAATTGGCGAGCGGAATATGATCTACTTGGTTACCGCGAGAAGCGAAATATCGACCCCAAACTATTGATTCATAAGGGATTGAGCCGACCCCTCCCTTACCTTAATCTTGAGGTGAGATAAGGGGTTACCCGATACTGAATGAGGTTTTTTTGTGTTTCAACCCGCAAAATTGATCACCAGATTGTAATAATTTATCAAATTTAGTTAAAATGAAATAAATTTACAGCTTTCTATACCCGAGGAGAAGATGCGACAGAAAAATCGGAATATTGAGTTGGAGGGAATGATGGCGGCGGGAATACACTTCGGTCACCAAACCCAGAAATGGAATCCCAGGATGTCACCCTATATATTTACAGAACGGAAGGGTGTTCATATCCTCGACCTAACTCAGACTGCTCGTCTTTCGTCTGAAGCCTGTGATTCGGTATTTGATGCAGCAGCGGAGGGAAAGGAATTCCCAACGGTTGGTACAAAACATCAAGTAGCTGATTTAATAGCATCAGCCGCAACAAGATCCCAATGTCACTATGTAAATGAAAAATGGTTAGGCGGTACGTTAACAAATTGGTTCACCACAGAGATGCGTCTTCGTAGGTTTCAATACTTACAAAACGGAGAAGATACAGGAGGGTTCGACTGACTTCCGAAGCAAGAGGCGGCGACTTTGAGGGGATAACTATTTAAACTAAAAAAGTGTCTAGGCGGAATTCAATATATGTCAGATTTACCCGATATTGCGACAATTACTGATCAACACGAATAATCTATCGCCCCTAAGGAATGTATCACTTTAGGTATTCCCACAATTTGTGTTGTCGATACAGATTGCGATCCGGATCTTGTAGATATCCCAATCCCCGCTAATGACGACGCGCGACCCTCAATCCGATGGATATTGGACAAACCAACATCAGCTATTTGTGAAGGTCGCTCAAACTCAAAGTTCTCCGAGGTAAATTAACTGGCGGCAGGGCTGAAAATTGCCTCGACAACTTGTAATGAAGTAGCGAGGGGTTTATACCGTAATTTGGGATATCCCCTAATTCCACCAGAAATTAACTTCTGTCATTTTGGAGCAAAGATTTTGTAGTGATCACCTCAAATATTTTAGATAAATTTCTCTATTGAGAGGGGGGTATTACGCACATCGAGCAACTCCGAATTTCTGAGATTGATTATCTGTGTCAAGTATCGAGTGTAGAAGTAGGCTAACACCCCCATTGGCAGATAGGAGATTTCCAAGTTCATGCGCAGGTTCTTGTAACTTCCTGGGTCGTTATCGCCTTGTTGCCAGCTCTACCTATTGTAGCCACCAGGAATCTGCAAGTCATACCGACTGGCAGCCAGAATTTCATCGAATATGTCCTTGAATTTATTAGGGATTTAACTAGGACCCAGATGGGGGAAGAGGAATACCGTCCCCGGGTTCCATTTATTGGAACGATGTTTCCATCCATTTTTGTTTCCAACCGGTCTGGTGCTCCGTTTCCTTGGCGAATCGTTCAGTTACCTCACGGAGAGTTGGCTGCACCTACCAACGACATCAACACTACTGTTGCGCCAGCCTCGCTTACATCAGTGGCACATCCTTATGCAGGTTTACACAAGAGAGGTTTTAGTTATTTTGGCAAGTATATTCAGCCAACTCCGGTACTACTACCTATTAACATTTCGGAAGATTCTACCAAACCCCCATCACTTAGTTTCCGACTGTTTGGAAATATCTTGGCTGACGAGTTGGTAGTAGCTGTTCCCGTCTCCCCAGTACCTTCAATTGTTCCTGTACCCATGACGCCTCTAGGATTATTTACAAGTGCCATACAGGCTTTGATTTTCGCCACTTCGGCTGCAGCTCATATTGGGGAATCCACGGAGGGCCACCATTAATTTGGTGGGATTGAGTCATTCCGTAGGAATATGGTAACCACCAAATACTTCTCTCGAGAACCATTCGTTGAGTCGCTGCGGTGGAAAAAATCCGTTTCCGTGGTATCATGCTATAACAGAAATCTGTATCGTCTCCCCTTCCACTCCGAATAGCGATAAGAAAGACGAGCGGGAGAGAGGGTTAATAACTAGAACTCCCGCATGGACCCCCAAATTAAAATTGAGCCACTTAAATTTTTGGGTTTTGGGTGAAGAAGAAATACCAATTTTCGCCGCCAAACTCATGCTATTAAATCATACTACTGAAAAGGAATACACGAAAACAATTTATGTCGTTTCCGCGTTTCCCGTTTGAATCGATTTAGATCTCGGTTAGAACTATGTCGTGGTATATCAAACGAAGTGATTAGATATTACTTGCACTAGAACTGGGACAGGCATGTTTCGGTAGATAATATTTGGTATCACCAAATACTCAAATTTTACCGATCCAACTTTGTTGAATTAGGTGGGAGGTAGCACCGGTCGACCTAGAAAGTGGATGTGTCCTTCCCAGACTTTATAACCTCCTTCCCCCGAATTCAACATTGGGTATATGGGTATTACGTTACACCACATTACTAGTTTCGATCAGATTCTTGTAGAATTGATTTCTCGATTAGCGTTCACTAGGAAGTCTTCGTCGCGCCGATTCCAGTTAGTACCCAACGAAACAAGATTGACTAACGTAAATAAATTAAGAGGAGACTAATACGAACCCATCGATTTCTGCCGCTTCTGTTATTGCTGCTGGGTTAGCTGCAGGCCTCGCCTCGATTGGCCCGGGTGTCGGCCAGGGAACTGCTGCAGGTCAGGCAGTCGAGGGTATCGCGAGACAGCCAGAAGCAGAAGGCAAGATACGAGGTACTTTATTGTTGAGTTTAGCTTTCATGGAAGCTTTGACAATTCACGGATCAGTTGTAGCTCTAGCTCCGTTACCTGCCAATCCATTTGTTTAACCTGTTTGTAATAAGGAGTAGCCCGGCGCACCCCCCCCCTCCAAACTGTACTGTTTTCGAACCAGTGGTAAGCCGGGAGGGGGGGGGCCTGGTAGGGAGTTGCTGTTCCGCCTACTCAACCGAGTACCTGCCGCGTTTATTTGCAACTCCCCCTTTCCCTACCAACTAGGAAGTTTCAACAAATCGGGTAAACCAATATAAGTAGCTAAAATTAATGACTCGGGAAATCTCGTCTCCGTTGCGATTTTCTTTCGATTTCTCGGAGTTCGGAATTTATAATCTCCCCCCAGGCCGGACCAGAAGTTGTTTAAATCTTGCAAAACCTTCCAGGAGGGAAAGAATTACGAGAAGTGTAAGTGAGGTCGCTGCTCCCTCAAGTGATTGGACTCTTGCCGCAAGTATTGGCTTAAATACCAATATTTTGGAAATAAACTTAGTTAACCTAATTTTGGTACTAGGTATATTGTTTTACTATGGAAAGGGGGTGTGTGCGAGTCGTATATCCGAGTGGGATAACTGCTTCCTCCAGTTGCACCCAAAAATGCAAAACCCCGACGAATTCCCTGTAAGTAAATGTTATGCAAGAACCGGAGCATTCCGTGTAACCAATGAAACTTTCACTTCCATTGGCCGATTCTCGGGACTGTCGTCAATATGGTTAAAGCCAAATTGCTCAAAGTCTTGGCAAAATTGGGGTTTTCTTTACCCTACCGCGTAAGCCAAATCGCGATTGGAAACGCATCACCCGGTATATGACGCTCACATCAGGAATACTTCGATTTGTACCACTTCTCGAGATAGATACCCACATAGGTAGATATCTAGATAGATCGATATCGAAGTTGATTTAGCTCAATCTCCTTCAATTTGCTGAATAGACAACCCATACAAGATGAATACTACTCGGAAAAAGCGGCTCTCGAGTAATTAATAATTATCTGGGAGAGTCCTCAATTTTTTCCTCTTTTTCAAATATTGATTATTCCATCTGAACTTATTTGAGATGAATCTTATTAGTTAATGGGGAAAAAGGGAGGCAAGCCCGCGTATTAAAACTTAAAACATTATCTGTTGGATTCTACCGATTTATCGGTTGGTAGAGGCGAAACGGGCAGGAAAGCCGAATGGATCGAAAAATCCATGTTCGGTTTGGGGAGAGATTATCAGTCTCCGAGAATCAGAGATCTGTAATCCACTTTCATTGATCAATTTCTTAGAGAATCGCGAAGGAACAATTTTGAATACAATTCGGGACGCGGAGGGGCGTCACAAAGAAGCTACTAAAAAACTTCAGAAGGCTCGTATTCGGCTGCAGCAAGCAAAAGTTAAAGCGGATGAGATCCGAATCAATGGACTTGCGCAGATGGATAGGGAACAGCGGGATCTGGTTGATGCAGCCGACAAAGATTTAGGAGGATTGGAAGATAGTAAGAATTATGCAATTCGTTTCGAGAAGCAACGCGCTATCGAGCAGGTTCGACAGCAAGTTTCTCGACTAGCGTCCGAGAGGGCTCTAGAAAGTCTAAAAAGTCGTCTGGATAATCAACTGCATTTGCGAATGATTGATTATCACATCGGCTTGTTCAGATCCATGAGGAATAAACCCAATTAATTCCAATTTAACTACCATCTCATTACGAAACGGGTTTTATTTTCACTTCTCCCTCTTCCAGTAATAATTTTTTGGCAAACATGGCTATAAACATTCGACCCGACGAAATTAGCAGCATTATTCGCAAGCAAATTGAAGGGTATGTCCCCGAAGTAAAGGTTGTTAACATCGGTACTGTACTTTAAGTCGGAGATGGGATTGCCCGTATTCATGGACTTAACAAAGTAATGGCTGGCGAATCGGTGGAATCTGAGGATGGCACAGTAGGGATCGCCCTGAATCCGGAATCTGATAATGCTGGGGCCGTACCGATGGGTGATGGTTTGACCATACAAGAGGGAAGTTCTGTAAGAGCGACAGGAAAGATTGCCCAAATACCAGTCAGTGACTCGTTTTTGGGTCGTGTGGTAAATGCCTTGGCCCAACCCATCGATGGGAAAGGTCAAATTCCAGCTTCTGAGTTTAGACCGATAGAATCCCCTGCTCCAGGGATTATTTCGAGACGCTCCGTATACGAACCTTTACAAACAGGTCTTATTGCTATTGACTCTACGATTCCTATAGGTCGCGGTCAACGAGAGTTAATTATTGGCGATAGACAGACTGGTAAAACAGCAGTAGCTACAGATACAACTTCGAATCAGAAAGGTCAAAATGTTATACGTGTCTACGTAGCCATTGGTCAAAAAGCTTCTTCTGTGGCTCAGGTAGTGGATACCTTTCAAGATCGCGGCGCCATGGAATATACGATCGTGGTGTCGGAGACCGCGAATTCTCCAGCCACTCCGCAATATCTTGCTCCTTATACGGGAGCATCTTTAGCCGAATACTTCATGTATCGTAAGCAGCATACCCTGATTATTCACGACGATCTTTCCAAACAAGCCCAGGCTTACCGACAAATGTCTTTGCTATTAAGGAGACCACCTGGGCGAGAAGCATATCCGGGAGATGTTTTTCATCCACATTCTCGTCTTCCAGAGAGAGCAGCTAAGTTAAGTCTCCAATTAGGGGAAGGTAGCATGACGGCTTTACCTATCGTTGAGACGCAAGCGGGGGATGTCTCAGCGTACATCCCTACCAATGTTATTTCTATCACTGATGGGTAAATCTTTTCATCAGCAGATCTATTTAACGCTGGCATTCGACCAGCAATAAATGTGGGGATTTCTGTATCCAGAGTGGGCTCCGCAGCTCAAATAAAAGCTATGAAACAGGTGGCTGGCAAATTGAAATCGGAATTAGCACAATTCGCAGAATTGGAGGCTTTCGCACAATTCGCTTCTGACCTTGATAAGACTACTCAGAATCAGTTAGCTAGGGGCCAGCGGTTGCGTGAGCTACTTAAACAGTCTCAATCAGCCCCACTATCGGTAGAGGAACAGGTGGCCACCATTTACACCGGAGTTAACGGATATTTGGATGTACCAGAAGTTGAGCAAGTCAAACGATTCTTGGTTCAGCTCCGCGAGTATGTAATAACCAATAAACCTCAATTTGGTGAAATTACTCGTTCCACAAAAGTGTCTACAGAACAAGCGGAAACACTTTCGAAGGAAGCTATTAAGGAGTCAACAGAAATTTTTCTACTGCAAGAGAAATAAGTGATAAGGTTGCGATTGCGCCCAGAGAATAACTCCCAAGCATCATCTGACCACTTTCACTCCATCTACGCCGACATAATCGCCTCAAACACGAAATTACGCCCAATAGGATTTGAACCTATACTTAAGGTTTAGAAGACCTCTGTCCTATCCATTAGACGATGGACGTCTGTTCCTTCCTCTTCTCGGAAGGTGACGAATATGCCGACGGATTAGCCCCCAAATCGTGAACAAACGATAAGTTTAGTTTGTTCACGACGCAATCCTCCGTGGGTGAGGGGGTTTATTCGACTGGGGCTCCGGGATTCTCAGTATCATCAGCGGGTAGCGGGAATCGAACCCGCATCAGTAGCTTGGAAGGCTAAAGGTTATAGTCGACGATAACAGCTGGTTACGACGTCGCTAATCCAGAACCGAACGTGGTAGTTTCCGCCCATTCGGCTCCTTTATGGAAAGGAGGGATAGATGGTGCAAAACTAGGGGTGGGGGATAATTGGTCCACACATACCAACCTAGCTAAACAAAGCAATCAGAATACGAGCGGGTCGTCTCTTTTGCCTCAATTGAAGGGAGCACATGTTTAAATTACTTCTGCGGGGATCGAGGCTTTCTCCATACCATATTGAAATATTTGTGGCGGGGGCTTTTCTCCCTCCTCCCCTTTTCCGCCGTTCGGGAAAAAGGAAACCGCCCCGCTTTGAGTAAGTGGCATCCATAAAATCTATGTCAGTCTTGCTTACGTCTTGGTCGTATAGCATGGATATACTTCTTAGATGATCCCTTGGAAAAAAAAATTAGTCTTACCAATTGCTTTCTTTTTCTTTTAATTACTTCGTTCTCTATTTTTACTCCCAAAAATCCTTAGGAAAATATTTTTCACCGAGTCTCAGAAGCAATTGTTATCGCTTAATCGAAGAAGTGCATGATAATCCTGACAAACCAGGATCAATCTATTTCTAACTTTCAGTCTTGGATTTTTTTCCAAGGTTCAGTGACGATGAAACGAATATTTTAGATGTCTACCCATAGATTCTTACTTTTTTCTTTACGAAATCGTTCCAAGTTTCTTGCATGCCAAAATAATCCAGCTTCGCCACTAACCGGTACGACTTCCGAAGTACAAGAGTGACAGAAATGGCGCATTCCTTTTCCATACCATTACCAATAACTGGTGTGGAAAAATCGACGTACTTCTGTAAAAATAAAGCTTCTTGATTTAGTTGAGATTCAGTTTGAAAGATCCCTCAACTATTAGAATCAATATGAAACGAGTCACACTTTTACCACTAAACTATACCCGCGACGGTACAATTCCATTATACGAGCCACACGTACGTCGGTGAGGCGTCCCAAACGTACTTACATTTGGTTATGGGAGGAGTCCCCCTCCCACCCCACCCACTCCCCCTGCATATATCTATGTAGGAAGTAGGTATTCATTTAATGGTTGCGCTGCCCACGTCACAGATTACCCCTTCGAGCTGCCAATAGTGCAATTACTAAGGGTCCTGATGCAACTACCAATGCCAAAATAGCGAGTTGCGCAATTACTTCTAGATTCATTATCCCTCCTATCGTTTTTCATAAATCTATCTCGATATCAAGAAATTTTGTAAAAAATTAAACAAATAGATTTATCTAACTTTCTTTTTTCACCTATACGAAGAAATAGGGAGGTAGGAGAAACCGACGGCATCAAATTCGTAGAGTGAAATTAGCTCGCTCCGCCTCCGTGACAAGTATTTTAACTGCGAAATTGTCCATTGTACTGTATTGGCAATCAATTTGGTTTAGTTAGCAGAAGCAAATTCGCCAATTGTGTCTAGGCCAAGAAGTATTGAATCTATTTCGGACTTTGGACGAAATTTTCGGTTTATACCCAAATAGGTTTGGCTACAAATTTATTTATTCCTTCCACGTCATGTCGTAAAAAGAGGAAGGGGCCGGCAAAAGACGGAAAAGTAAAGTTTTTACTCAGAATCATAAATAATCCGGGATTTGACTCCGCCAAATCAAGTAATACGCACGCGGGCAGGGCCATTCCTTCCACAAGCTGTGCTGCACAAGCTGTACTGTAGGTATATATTGCAGGTATAGACTTGCACCTTAACTTCGTGTTATAGTTATCGAAAGAGACATCCCCAGTTGTTCGGAGAGATGGCCGAGGGGTCGAAAGCGTCGGATTGCTAATCCGTTGTACAAATCATATGTACCGAGGGTTCGAATCCCTCTCTCTCCCCTCCTGATAAATTTGCTAAACTGGTGGGTTGAGAAACTTGTCTCAACGAAGTGAAGTAATTGAGGCATCGATTTCTATCTAATCCTTACGGCCGGGGTTTCGTCCGGGATCATTCGACAGAAATCCGAAAACGAAGAGAGATACGAAAAAGATCACTACTGCATAGACAAATAGTTTGAGGGTAAGCGTGATAACATCTCCATGTTTTTCAGAACTAGGGATAAGATAAGGCGGAGCAACTTCGTTTTGTCCGGAATATCTATTTATTCCTATCATTTATATTTGTTTGAACATACGGATGTGACTCCTTCCCCTAGTTTGGAGAAAGAACCCGGCTTTTGCGAGACGTTATTTCACCAGACAGGTTATTTCTATTCCATTCAGTATTCTGTTTTCTTCTTACTACTTCAATAGGTGGGAAGAAAGATCGCATAAATACTCAACTCGTCAAAAATTTATGTTTGTCAGTCTCGAGTAAGCCGCGGACACCCAATCCTTCTTTCCGATATAATCCTTCTTTCCGATATAGAAGTGAATGCGTCGGTACCGATATATCTAACCGTGGATGCCATATGGGAAGTTTGCAAGCAATTTACCAAAATTGGTTCTTCGCCTGAATTGCAGCGACCCCCCCCCCTCACCCCCTCCACCTTTTCAATTTCAATCTCAACTGTTTGACAACTTCTTTTTCGCCACCTTCGTAAGTAGCGGAGCATTCTAGAATTGAACAACCCCCTAGTTGGTACTTGTCATCGAATAGTACTTATTACCGAAAACTAACTGCGGCTTGCCAAACGAAGGCCAGGAGGAGAAAGAACACCGGTATTACCGGCATCACATCCACAATTGGATCAAAGATTGCATAAGCTTCGGGTAATTTGGCAAAAGAGGCATCGTTGAGGTGAATATAATTTCCTAGATAGATATCACACGAAACTATCATCTCTATCCTCCAGTGATATAACAAGTAATTTCCCTCCGGCGTGGTTACACATTACCTTTCAATTGGTTGACCCGTCGGGTATGTATTATTATATGTCCCCTCACTCAAATAATTTGGATTCGCCGAATCAAAACATTACCGGACCAAAATGATATCCGACTGGGTATCTACTTAAGTATTCCTCCTCAGTTAGTTTTCCGAAGTACTAGTAGTTCCAAACTACCCCAACATCTCTCCGCCGCTGCTCCCTCATAACCGGACAAAAAAATAAAGAAGCCGGTTGACAGAAAACCCGAGGTGTGGGATAGTCATCATACCGATCATTCGTGGGGCGTGGCCAAGTGGTAAGGCAGCGGGTTTTGGTCCCGTCACTCGGAGGTTCGAATCCTTCCGTCCCAGATTTTTACCTAAGAGGAAATCTCTCGCATTCTCATATACTAGAAATTAAAGAAGTCATAAATCCTACTTTTTTCTAGCTTCGATTCTCCATCTACCCCCCTTCCCCGATATACTTGATGTAACAGTTCCCCACAATGGATCTTCCAGTTTATATTATGATGATAAGCCGCATATAGCAATAGATCCTTCTGTGATGCGAAGTAACGAAATGATACCAAAATCAAATTATGAAATTAGCTTATTGGATGTATGCTGGACCCGCCCACATAGGTACTTCGCGGGTAGCCAGTTCCTTCAGGAACGTACATGCTATAATGCATGCCCCTTTGGGAGATGACTATTTCAACGCGATGCGTTCTACGTTGGAGAGGGAAAGGGATTTTACCCCAGTAACTGCTAGTGTAGTGGACCGCCACGTATTGGCGCGTGGGTCTCAGGAAAAGGTTATAAATAACATAAGCCGAAAAGATGAGGAATAACACCCCGACTTAATCGTCCCAACACCTACGTGTACCTCCAGTATTTCGCAGGAGGATCTACAAAATTTTGTGGATCGAGCTTCTCTGTCTTCCGAGTCCGATGTAATTCCCGCGGATGTTAATTACCACTGAGTCAATGAGCTTCAAGCGGCGGATAGAACCTTGGAACAAATAACTCGATTTCATTTAGATAGGGCTCGTAGACGAAGTACCTTGGATCGATCCGTGACAAATGGACCTTCAGCAAATATTACAGGAATTTCCACCTTAGGCTTCCATAATCAACATGACTGTCGCGAATTGAAACGTCTACCTGGAGAATCGGGAATTGCAGTCAATCAAGTAATCCCGGAGGGAGGGTCTCTCAAATATTTGAAGGATTTGCCAAGAGCTTGGTTTAATATAGTTCCTTACCGAGAAGTGGGTTTGGTGACAGCAACTTTTTTGGAAAAAGAGTATGGAATGCCTCACATATCTATAACCCCCATGGGGATTTCAAACACAGCCGACTTCATTACACAGGTCGGAAAGCTTGTGAATGTGTGGGCTTTTGCACTGTCAGAGAAGAGACTTAACTACAAATTATATGTTGACAATCAAACTAAATTTGTTTCTCAAGCAGCTTGGTTTTCAAAGTCTATTGATTGCCAAAATCTGGCTGGAAAAGAAGCAGCAATTTTTGGTGATGCAACTCATGCAGCCTCAATTACTAAAATACTCGTTAAAGAAATGGGAATTCGTGTCAGTTGCTCAGGCACGTATCGCAAGCATGATTCGGAACGGTTTAATGAGCAAGTTCAGGGTTTATGTGATGAAGTAATAGTTACGGAAGACCATACCGAGGTTGGAGATACGATAGCCCGTATTGAACCCTCTGCCATATTTGGAACTCAAATGGAACGTCATATCGGCAAACGTATCGATATTCCGTGCGGGGTCATTTCTTCACCAGTTCATATTCAGAATTTTCCTCTGGGATATCGACCGTTTTTAGGTTACGAAGGAACCAATCAAATAGCCGATCTAATCTATAATTCGTTTAATCTGGGTATGGAAGATCATTTGCTGGATGTTTTCGGGGGGCATGACACCAAAGGGGTGAGCACCAAGTCCCTATCAACAGGTGGGGGAGATATTAATTGGACTCCCGAAGCTGAGTCGGAACCAAATAGAATTCCCGGGTTCGCAAGGGGGAAGACCAGGAAAAACACCGAAGTCTCTGCGAAACGAAACAATATTCCAGAAATTACAATTGATGTAATGTATGCGGCTAAAGAAAAATCAAGCTCTTAACTTGGTAAACTGTACGGGTAATCATTCAACATAAGTTCTAGTCCATTTAACTTAATTTAGGGAATGCGTCAGAAGGTTCGCATCGGAAAGATCGATCGAAGATGTTGGAGCGGTAAGTATTTAACAAACAAAGAATTCTCGGTTTTTAGATATTACGGTAAAACCCCGCTTGAAGCGACATGGTAAGAAGCAACGTGTGACTCGAACATCGAGATCGTCTTTGCAGAGTCTAGTATCCGCCGGTTCCACCCAAAGGGTGGGACGTTCTTTCTTCAACATCTGTTAAAACTCATTACCCAATGAAACTTGAAGAACATTGATTTATTTTAATCTATTTCCATTTTTGGAGAGAAGTTCTATCTATGGTTATTTCCACGAAATAGCGCGGCGAAGCCTCATTAGTCCGTTACCTCGTATGCTCCTACCGGGGACTGAAAACTGAATTTCGGGGGAGTTGGCTCAGTATCACCGGGCCCAGACGACCCACGACCCAACCGCCTTACCTCGGTGGAGTCTTATTTTGTCTACAATCAGGTATCAAAAAACTTACTCGACAAATTTCCATTAAGGGTCGATGAGGGTGGGTTCTGCTGCTATCGACTCTCAATTTGGAAAACCCTCGGGGTTAGGCCTAAACCTAAGGATTGCCTAAATCGATCTGCGAACGAGGAAATTTCTGATATCCAATTGAACTTATTATTAGGTAAATAGGAGTGGGAAAGGCGAGGGGGTAAGCTTGTCTCCCCATTCACCTCATAGTAATGTTTTTTACGAAAGGATAATTCGTGAGGAGATAACTCAATAGGTGGGAGAATGTTCGTGTCACACACATATGAGTTGGAAGTATCCTTCTGCAATTGGATAGGAAATTACCCATTCAATCGAAGTTGTGCTCTAAGCCGTATGAATTCAACGTTTCATATACGGCTTTGCGGGGGGGGAGGGGTTCGCCCTGTGTGCACCCACCACCTATCCTGATAGGTTACTTACCGAATAATTGCGATTGACACCCAGTCTCGGCGAGAAGGGGAAGCCATTAGGGAGGTTGGTTTTCACAACCCCCGCAAGGAGCAAACCCAGTTGGATCTCTTTGCTATTATTGCTCTCCTTAAAAAAGGAGCGCAATCAACAAAAACTGTTCGTGATATTTTGAAACGGGCGAAAGTGCCTGAACAAGTCGGAATCAACCTCTAACTAAAAATCGAATTATAGGAGAATCTAATGGGCCCAGCTTATAGCTATCTTCAGATGCTTTTGTATTATCCTTCTCTTTTACTTATACTCTACATCTATGCCGTATTTGGCATTCCCTTAAGAAGTAGAATATCTCGAAGGGACTACTGGTTTTCCATCAAAACCTCTTTCGAAAGAAGTGATATCGGACATATATTTATGGGTGTGATGAAAAATTGGAAGAGGAGGGGGGGACGCAGGTAGTTCAAGCCAATGACGTGACTATTGCCGGGACATAAGTTTCCCCCCAACTCGATGTTGGGTTGGGGGTTGACCGCCGATTCCATTCCGGAATTTTGGTCTAACTCCCCACGACCCTCCCAAAAAGATGGTTGCAGCTCGGCACTTTATCGGGGATCGAGTTAGTAAAAATCTTATCCGGGTGGATGCTTTCTCGGCAAGAAACTAATAAGTAAGTATTTGCTGCATAGATAAATATTTGCCATATTAGTAAATATTTGCCATATTGGTAAGTATTTACTATATTGGTAAGTATTTACTAGCTTCGGGTTTCACATTGTCCGATGGGACAGGTGGTTCAGCTTATCTGACTACCGTGACTAGTTGTAGTTTATTCCACCCACCTCATTTGCATAACAAAAATAAAACTACTAACCTATCGAATCTTTAGGATAAAATTCATTATGAAAAATAATGCTTGGGAGTTATTGCGATGAAGACAACTTCTGGATCCCTCCCCAAACTTGATGCATTACAGAAAAGTGAGGGGCTTAGCGTTAATCAAGGTTGTTTCCCATATCTACTTCTTCTCCTATCTAGAGATAATTTCTATTCAGTCGCTTGTAAGCGTTGTTTGGATAGACGAAGCGTCAGTTTGGCATTCGGGGCGTGTAGTGCAGCAGCAGCAAAGCGTTCAATTGATAGTGTGCGTTATCAAGATTATTCAGAGATTTTTTATTCAGAATCTGTTTGAAAATGAAGCAGTCGACTTAACGTAGATTTATATCTCCAGGTACTTCTACAAACAATATGTCTAATTTTGGAGATGCCTCTTTTGTGCCGGTTAGCTGCTGAAGCAAATAACAATTCAAAAATTTCACAGTCTATTCATTCAATATTTTTATTTGCAGAAGACAGATTACCAAAATCTAGTCACGTTTTAGAAATAGAGATGTCACAGAATCTTCATCTAGAAACTCTAGTTCGTCTGTTTCGTCGACAAATTAGGGATGTGCCATTTCTACATCTGTTAAGGATAGTTTTTCACACGTACAAAACTTTGTGTGGAAAATTTATTCAGTTTCAGTCTTGGAGACAGGGAGAACGGAGAAGTATTGATACGCTACTCCGAAATTTCTACACGTACGAAATTGATTCGGCATTGCTAGCTTTATGGACACGAATGCATAAGTCAAACCCAAGATATTTAGTATCTCCCGATCGGAATAACGTGACTAGAAAGAAAATACGTGTTTCTGACTATAGTTCCCAATCAGATGCAATAAGCATTGGCCGCTGTCTCATTCGAAGTTTGTGCATTCACTTTGGGAGATGCAAAAACAAATCTCTCATAGCTTTTCATGGAACTCAATATTTCGCAAAGAAATGGATTTATTGCATTTCGATACTTCTTCGATCTTATTTTCATTATCCAATTGAATTTACCCAGATACGTATCAACTTGTTATCCGTCAGTTGTGTTTCATTCTTGGGTTACATTTCAGCTATTCAGCCAGTCTCGAGAAACGTCCGGGTCGAAACCACAGTGGATTTTTGCATTAGCATCTCGGGCGGAAGAAGAAGTCATCCCAGGATTCCAATTTTGCTACCAGTTAAAATCTTGGAAAGGGAGAAGTTCCGCGATAGTACCGGACATCCAGTTAGTAAATCAGCCTGGGCTGTATTAGCAGATGATGAGATTTTGAACAGGTTTGTTAAAATTTGGAATGCTTTTTTCTCGTACCACAGCGCCTCAATAAATCGAGATGGATTGCGTAGATCGAGATATATATCACGACTTTCGTGTGATAGTACGTTGGCAGGTAAACACAAAAGTACAACACGTCTCCCACGACGTAGATTCGATCTGGAACTACCAAAGGGGGTCTTTGCGTCTAACAAGCCTAACTCCTCCGAAATAAATCAAAGAATTCGGAATCTAAGCCTAAATCAATCTGTTTCGTTAACACCTATTCCATTAAAAATACAAATTCAATAATTCCGTCTGAAGTCTGCTTCTTTTTTCTATCCGACTCAATTCACTAAAAATTGCTATCGAATTGACTTGACGACAAAAAACACGAATATCCCGCTACTGCAACTTATACAGCCGCATAGATACGAAAGTACTTCACTTCTTAATTTCGTTTTGAAATCTGTGTGGCAGAAAGTTACCCACTCCCAAAAATTATCCCGATTCTTATTACGAATTACACTAATTTAGCTTCCCTGGATTTATTTCTTCTATTGGGCAATCCGTCAATTTTGCCAGAACGTATTTTGATTGTCGGTTTAGTTGCAGTTATTGTGATCGATTTATCAAACAGGGGTAGAAATACAACTTTGCTTTACAGAATTTCACTAATATCTATGCCAACCAGCGTGGTTGCTTCACTGTGCCAATGGGGGATCCACTCCGGATCTATCGCTTCTGAAAATTATCGGATCAGCAACTTCAGTTACACATTTAGATTTCTTATCTTGATTTGCTCACTATTATCTGTTCTGTTGTCAGTTGATTACATACGATGCTCAAAAACGGTTTTGGCAGAATTTTTGTTTTTCGTATTAACTGCAGGTTCGGGTGGAATGGTTCTACGTCGGGCAAATGATTTGGTCACTCTTTATGTGGCGTTGGAATTCTCAAGCCTATCTTCTCGCTTCCTGTCTGGATATACCAAAAGGGATATAAGGTCGAATGAAGCAACTACGAAGTTTCTATTGATGGGTGGGGCGAGCTCGTCTTTTTTGCTATATGGCTTCTCTCCGTTGTATGGAATTTCCGGCGGACAGCTTCAGCTTGATGAAATAGCCGATGGACTCCCGCTAAGTCAGTCTCTCACTGTAATTCGTATCTCTATTGCGTTTATCATAGCTGGAACGGCGTTCAAACCCTCCCTCGTCCCGTTTCATCAATGGACTCCCGATGTATACGAAGGAGTGTGATTCGTCCAAAAAACAATTTAACCATTGCAAGTGATTTGATGACATCACAATTGCTTTTTGCAGCGTCCTGCGAGCGCGCGGGAACACGAAAGTTTCCCTGCATTAGTAGTTGCATCAACAAATTCCTCTTGTCGTACCGCGACTTTCATAACTTGTTTGGCCAATAGCGTACGCGTAAAACAGAGGCAAGTCGCGAGGTTTGGTGGATCCATTTCTTATCCCACATCTATTTATCCCCATCTCATTATTTTCATACGAATTTTCCTTTTACTATGGGTAGATTATGACGGAATCAGCAGTTTATAAAGATTCAGCTGGAAATCCAGTTCGTCTGTGTGTACCTCTTTTTTTCCGCCTCTACCTGTTGGTGGAAAATTGATAGCCTCGACCCTTCGGAAGCTACTGATGAACTCCTCCAATTTGAAAAATTACCCCAAAGTGGAATTGATGCGAAAAAGCTGTACGCCCGTTCTGC